GTAATTTATCTTTTAGATCTCTTGCACAAAGTTCATGAGTCTTTTCAAGATCTTCAGAAGATATAAGTTTATACAAGGTCTGCCATTCTGGCTGATCGGACTCCTCAGTAGGAATAGGCAAGTGGCAACAAAGCTACTAAGATAAAAGTTAAAAAGACTTTAAACAGCTTGATAGTAATAATATATTTATATGGGTGATGATTAAATGGCATCATCTTTTGTTTGTATGAAAACATACAGTGTAGACGGTAGCTTAATTTATCTTCCTTGCAGATTTGACTAAAACAAGCATTTAGAGTAAAAATATTAGGCTTCATAGCCAGTTTGGCTATAGTCTGTATTAAAAGTATATGGAGTCATATATAACCTTATACACTAGCCTTATTCTATTGTAATATACCTAATAAGTTTAATTAAAATGAAATGGTAATTGTATAAATAAGGAAACTAGATTAAGGTGACAAAATAATGGATTTAATTAATAGTTTAAATAGTGTGATAGATACAAAAGAAGAAGTCTCGATACCTTTAGAATGAAGCATGATTTAAATAACAACATTGTTAGATATTCGAACGATAAATCTATTAGACAATTTGTTAATATAAAAAAACGTTTAGAAAATAAAACAAAAAGATAAGCTCTAAACATATTATGTTTAATGTCAATTAAATATACTGAATATGGCTAAAGCATATTTGAAAGCTACCTAATTGTATTTATTTTTAGATGTGAAGCAACAACAAACTAAAGTTTATAGCTTAATTAATTATTTTAAATCACGAAGCACTAACTTATGCAAATCACCATTGTTTTTTGCGCAGGCAGGAAGAAATTATACACAAACATGGTGTATATGTGATGCTTCGCGTGCGAAGCATCATCAATTGTTTATGAGAAATATAAGTGTATATAAATAGGCGACATAGATAATATACGCTAATATTTTATGATAAAGAGGTAATTAAGCTAAGAAAAAGCATGAGGGTTATAATGGCTATTAAATGTCAGTAATATAAAAAATCAATTTTATATAAAGTTAAATGGCTTTAGGTTATACTAATTATATGGGCTTAGTTACTGGGCTTTATCTCCTATAGCATACACGCTATTTAGGTTAATTATACCATATGTCTTATAGGAGCCTTGTACCGCTGATACCCTATCATTTGATAAGGCTCCTGTATTTCCATCTCTAAAACATTAAGGAAGGGATAAGTGTCTATGATAAGCGAAGCAGATAAACACTAGTTAACAGGAAAGCACGCGTACTTAATTCTATCTCTTATTTTTCTAAAATGATGCTATGATTCTAGAAAATAATAAGAAAATTAATAAAAATCCGAAAAAAAGAAGAAAAAAAAAATGCAACACAATATAATGCTGAAGCTTCGCAACGCAACACCCTTCTTTATATAGCTATAGTCAATAAAACAATTGCCGTTAAATTAAGATATCTAAAGTTATCCGTACATTAGGCTAAGACTTCTAGATTTGTCTTAATTGTGGTATTACTATATTAATACGATAATATATTATCATGCTATACTATATAACACTATTGTTCGATAAAAAAGCAAGATCCTGAATTATGGACTTATCAGAAAACCGCGCTATTTGCAACCTTATTTTCTTTGGTTGGAGGTAAAAAGACCCAGGCTATAGTTAACATACTGTACGCTGCGTTTTTTCCGCAGACTTAAGAATTGTCTAGCTACAGTATTATAATCTGCACCACTAAGTCTTGTACCTTCAGAGTATTCCTCGTTATATATATATGTAGGACTTGTATTCCACATTTTACAATAAATTAGGTGCTAAGCTAGTTTATCTCTGAATGCTCTCAGATTATTTTGAGCAATACTGCCATACATTTCGTTTAGCTAAACATCATCTAAGTTTATACCTGGAACAGTTACAGGTATCACAGCCGAACTTGAGCCAACCTCCAGTTCGTATTTATCTATGGCAATCTGCCACATGTTATACCTATTAGGCTTTATTTTTGAAATGGTTAGTTATATACCTTTTACCACTTCTTGTTTTCAATCTTAGTCATACTTTGACTACATTCATCTGAGATTTTTTCTAAGTTAGTTGTTTGCCATGTTTGGGCAATACTAGGTTATGTTGTATAGGCTTTAATTGCTTTAAGTTCTATAAGTACTTTACGTTTTAGATTATATCACTTAATATAATCTGAAAAATAACTAGAAGCATCCCTATCATTTATCATACGAACACTCCTGTTAATTTCTATTATAGCTCAAGGTCGAAGATTAGTCTTATAAAGAAGCGAATTATCCTTAAGATCTTTATAAACTTCTAAGCTTCTCTCCTTAAGAGCCCTAGCCTAGCATCTTCTATATTGGTTAAACACTAGGGCTATTATAATAATTGTTTGCATACTTGCTACAGAGTGGTCTCCCTTACATAGTTTAGCTGATAATAAGCCTAAAATAAACGCTAAGGCTGTAGCTAAACCCTTAAAGTCTAAAAAAAGATAACCTATTTAAAAGACAGAATAATAATGAATTTTTGGTACTAAGTATGGAAGCCTAAAACACCGCTTATAACTACCATAACGTTAGTAACCTTATTATCCTTTATATTAAAAGTATGGGATTGTATGGGTTAGATATAACACCATACACATTAGTAATAATAATATATAATAACATTGTATATACAAAATAATGGCTAATCCTTGGCTTTAAGTGATCATCACATCTTAGTTGCTATACGAAAGATAGCATGTAAATACTAAGAATAGTATACTCTTCTCCTATTCACATCTTAGTTGCCCTCCTGGCATGTAAAGACTAAGATGAGAACTCTGTGCATATTTCCTTTAAAAGGGATCGCTTTGCTAGGCAAGCTAGCAGTTATCTACAATGTCTAGATAAAAAATATAAAATTCGTCTCTTGCCTTGCATGCCTTGTAATTTCTTGCTTGTGAGACATGGCATTCTCACAAGCAAGAAAAAATGAAGCATCACACGGCACACGAAGCAAGCAAAACTGTAGAAGCACAGATATAAAGCAAATACAGTACTAATTATCTGATTAATGATATATATATAAATAAAGCGGGAGCTAGGATAAATAAATTTATCATTTTAAATTGAAACAGAACACTGTTTATAATATCTTTAAAAATAACGTACTTGATTTATTTACTACTAGACCCACATTTATTATTAAACCATGCATTACTAGAACCTCCCTTCTTTGGCACCAGAGTTTTTTGTTGCATGCCATGCAAGAAGAAATTACATGGCATGCAAGTGATTTTCCTGCTTGTGATACGAAGTGATACGAAGTGATACGAAGTGATACGAAGTGATACGAAGTATGGAAATAGACATGGCATGAATAATTTCTACGATTAGAAATCTTCATAAAATCATATTTATGACATGTCTTAGGTGTAGATGATAAACTAATCACATCAACAAAGTTGCATCACACACACACACACAAGCATCTAGACAGAGGATCTTTAGCCTTTTTTTTGTTGCGGTTGCTTGTGATTTTCTTCTTTTTCTTTTTTTAGATGTTGATGAAAATGAAGAAAAATACATGGCATCATTACCATGGTCGTCGTTATAATTCAGCACATGGTTGTTGCGAAGCATGTCATCCGAAACTCAGAATTTTATACAAATATGTATATTCTCAGAATCTTTACCTTGATCAGATATAACATGTTTAATAATTTTAACAAGGGTCTTGACAGCACTAGAAGAAAATATAAACTCAATACCTTCTTGGTGATAATCAATACCTTTAAACATCTTCCTAAAAAGGGACTTAATAAAAACACTCAAATAAACGTAAATAACTTGAATCCTTAATAGGAACCACATTAGCAACACCAAAAACAAGACAAATCTTAGCACAGTGAGAAAGAAAAGGACCTAATTTACTTTCTAGACTCTCCTTAAGGATATTACTAAGAAGAACGAAGTTAACAGCTTACTTACCAGTAACAGTAATATAATAAGTCTTCTGTGGAAATTTAGTTGCTTGCGAAGCATGGCATGAATCCTTAAAATCAAATGTATAATAATTATCTTGCGATTGATAATCTTGATAATAATTATCATTACCCTCATCGTTATAGTCCATATCATCAGGCTAAAGATCACTCGGATCCCAGAAAGCTATAAAAATATGTACATCTTGAGGCTCTTTACCTTGATGCGATATAGCAGCCTTAATCATATTAGTAAGGGTATATACAACGTTAGAAGAATATATAAACTCAATACCTACCTCAGAAAAATGAAGACATTCAGATATCGCCGATAAAGAGTCCAACTGAGACGTAGGTGAACCTGAACCCGAACCTTTTAAATTCTCAGCAAGAGAAGATACATCAATTACACCAAAAACAAGCCTAATATTAACCTTCATAGAGATACGAGGAGCTAATTCTATTTCTAGTATATCCCTAAGGCTAAAAAAATCAACAGCCTCCTTACCACTAATAATAACCTTATCAAAAATAGGAGGTAAATAGTTAGCAATAAAAACAGAGAAATCAGGAAAACTAGATTGTGTAGCGTAGCGAGAAGTAAGCCCAAAAGGATTTAATAACAACGTGGAACTAAGAGGAAGTAAATAAACTTTACTTTTTGGATGCTTCGCAAAAGGATAAAGTAAAGAAACTTTACTTTTAGTTGCTTGCGAAGCATGGCATGAAATACGAGGAGAAAATAAAAAAACATTACTTTGTATTAATAAAGATAAGTGGGGCTGTTGTATATTATTTGATATGCCAAGAGAAAACATATTTACAGCTATGCTTAGTAAACCGGATATTATACATAACAGTATACTTATCTCTATTAAAGAAATGTAAGGTATTAATATGTATAATATTAAACCTATTAAAATAAACAATGCATAGGATGTGATAACACCAGTATCCAAACTACTTAGACTTTTACTTAATCTAAGTAGGCCTTTTTCTAAGCCATATGGTCCTAATAATTCTATTGAACCCTTATCTAAGACCTTAGTAGTTTGTCCTCCTAAATTGAGAATAAAACAAGTGATATATTTGTTATAAAACAATTCAATTAGAAGACGTTGATTAAAAAAGCTAAAGATGTTGTAACCCATTCTAGTTAACTTAAAGTAAGTAAGTGATTTGCATAAAAATTCAGATAATATTAGAGAAAGAGCACTTAATATAACAGTTAAGAAAAAAGGTAACAATTTAAACAGAGTAGGAACAGCAAATTCAGTTTCTAGCATAATTTCATGTAAAGGGTGTGTAAATAAACTATTATCAGAAAAGAAACCAGAAGCCATACCTATAAACATATCTTTGGTTATATAACCAAAGAATATGGAAAAAACTGCTAAAATTATTAAAGGCAAGCTCATAAACACATCGCCTTCATGTGCTCTTTTATAGTTTATTAGAGGTCCATTGGCATTAGTTAAAAAGGTTAGATATAAAACCTTAACTGAATATAATGTGGTAAACATAGCACCAATAGTTGCTATAGAGTATACAGCAACGCTAGATAAATTAAATTGTCCATAAGCAGATTCAAGTATGAAGTCTTTAGAATAAAAACCAGTCATAAAAGGGAAAGCTACTAGACTAAGAGAAGCTATGAGCATAACTGAGTAAGTTAATGGTAAAAATGATATTAAACCACCGTATTTCCTAAAATCTTGGTTATCTGCTACAGCATGTATTACAGCACCTGCCCCTAAAAATAGTAGTCCTTTGTAAAATGCATGATTTACTAAGTGAAATAAAGCGACATTGTATGAAGATAAACCTACTGCTATAACCATCATCCCTAATTGCGAAATATACCTTTGTATATTTTGGACCATTTCTTTATTAATCTTTAAATTTTTCTCATTTATCTTTGTATGACACTCATTTGTTTAACTTGTTTATGTCATGTATGTTGTTTTTGTTACAATATGTTCGTAAATCGTAAAACTGTTTTATAAGACATACTCTTTTAAACTTTTCAGTTTTTAGAGGATATTTAGAAAAATAGTTATCAATGAGTGAATACAGCTCATTTTTTCTATAAATTACATATTTAAATGCTTCTATTTTAGGACTAAGTATATCAATTCTACCACCATACAAGCTAACTAGAGGCTCTAGTAAAAATCTGTTTTTTTGGGTAATACTAATAAATATTTGACCTGATTTCTCATTAAGATAAACAGAACCATCACTATCTATAAAACCGCTTAGCCATCCATTACTGTATGTTAAGGCTTTAGGGTATTTTATAAGTATTTCATATTTATTACATAATTTATTCATTTGTAATAAACGAATAGGATTTCTAATTAAACCATTTATGTCATTTATTAAGTGCAATAAACCTTTTTTATTACGTAATTTATATTTATAAGCTTTAGCTCCTGAAACTGATTTTATAGACCCTCCATACTTGTGTAATATTAGATATAATGCCTTTTTATCACGAGCATCCATACATATTTCACAACTAACATATCCTTTTTTTGTAAATAAAAAATAACCATCACCGTCTATCAAACCAGCCAATCACTCATTAAATTTGGCTGTGTTTAAGTCAGTAGTTATATTATTTACAACCTCTTGCTCAGATTCTGATATTGATTCTGATTCCGGTTCTTCATGCTGATGCTTAGCAACCGCAATACAACAAGAGGTATAAGGCAACATATTTGTTTGTATATGTTGCCTTGCAAAAACACACAAAGCAGAAAAAAGAATAAATAAATTCAAACTTATAAAATTTAAGTTTAAAAAGACTAATATCAAACGTATGGCCTCTGAAATTCCTACTAACTTGCTTATAAATTTAACCTTTCGTTTTTCAAACATAAAACTATGAAGCCACTTAATGGTAAACGAATTAAAAAGATTATATTTAATGTGATAATCATCACGAGCTTTGGTTATCTGCGAATTGATTATAGTTATAATTTTTACGCATATAGTTTGATGCCTGAATTTAAAAAATTCTTGAGCCAATTGACTCATAGTGGAATAGGCTATAACCTTCTTGATATCTTGCTGGAATAAACCAATTAAAGAACTAAATACAGTAGTAATACTTCCTATTCACAAGCAAAGGATTAAAACTGTTGAACTATATTCTATTAAGGGGGAAGTTCGCATTAATAAATACACACCTGCAGTTACCATGGTGGCAGCGTGAATTAGTGCAGAAACTGGTGTGGGCGTAAATGTTGATATTTATATAAATAAATACACGCAAATATTCTCATATTTGTTTGGACTATATTTTCATCCATTATAAACCATATAATGGTGTTTCACGTGTAGTCTCTGGGGATCCTACTAAGATAGGAATTATCTGTAGGTTTCCTGCTGATTATCTTATATTAAGGTTTTCCAGCACATAGTGAAATTTAAGGAAGGCCCCAATAACATACTTTTATTTTATGCCTACTTTATATAACATTTTGGGTATTAAGTACGGAACTACTAATGTTTTTAGATTTCCCATACTTAATCTACTTGTTCTTATCTTTCAAACCTCAATCCCATCCTTATTTTTACGTTTCTTAAGTGTAGCTTTTATTCCTTGCGAAGCATGATTTATTACCTAAAATTTTGGTTAATCTTTCAACATCTTGTTTAGTAAAGTTATCCGTACATATGAATGTACAATTATCCGAAGAATAACCATCACCCATAATTCAATGAACTAAAGCAAGAGGGGTTAGTAACTCTTCTATATTTAAAGGTACAAATTTTAGATTTTTACCATCCTCTTTTTTTTTGCGAAGCATCTCATGAACTATGTAGTTTGCTAATACTTTCTAAAGATTTAGTAGAAATTGAATATTGTGTAGTTTTTTTACCAGTTGTTTCAGGATTAGGCCAAGGGGTAGGCTCAAATTCAGTACAAATAGGTGCTAAAGCTACATGTTTCAGATATTTAACATAATGCAGTATGTCAGATGAAAATGTAAACTGCAATCTACCTTTTGTCATGCTTCGCAACAGGAGAGAAAGGGTCGTATTTTATGTAACCATCTCCTAACATTTCTCCTGTTGCGAAGCATGACAATCTCCCAGACACTGTCTGGAATAACTCATTTGGATAATTTCTCTCCAGTTAAGCTAGTAGAACTAAATAATCATTTGTTGTCATATAGCTTATGAGCATCTAAATAAGATCGTACAGTAGCACGATTAATATCTAACTTATTAGCACAATCAGTTTTGGTTACAAAAGGAGACCCTGCTATTAATGAGGATGAGTTTATTATATCATATACTCATATCAAAGGTTTATCTGGTCTCATGGCTCCACCATGAGGTGTATATAAGGATCTTTTCGTTATAATAGGAACTAGATTATAAGTAGCCGATATCAAACATGTGATATATAAATAAGAAAAGATTATTTTTCATGTTAATAATAATTTTTCACCTTCCATAGCAAGAGGTAATCATACGTGAAGACCAATTTGAGAACTTTTAGCCATAGCTCCAATTAATAAACAAATACCAATTATAGTAATTACATTTACATTTATATAAGGAGCTAATGAGAATACTGTAGAATAATCTAAATTACCAAAGGTTCATATCATAGCAAACATACCTAATGTTAAAAAACAATCACCTACTCTGTTAGTTAAAAAGGCAGACATCGAACTTTGGTTAGCTGCTATCCTAGTAAATCAAAAACTTACTAAAAGATAAGAACAAACTCCAACACCCTCTCAACCCACAAACATTAATAAGAAGTTGTTTGCTGTTACAAGCACAATCATCATAAAAGTAAATAAACTTAAATAACTAAAAAACCTTTGGTTATGAGGATCATGACTCATGTAACCTATTGAATATATATGCACTAAAGAAGAAACTATTAGTACAGGTATTAGCATAGAAACTGTTAAACTATCAAAATTAAACCCTCACAATACATTAAGTGATTCTGAATCAACCCACCTAAATAATAAAACTGATACAGGTATATTATTTAAACCAACCTCAAGAAAACTAATTGTTGCCATATATGCTACTATTATTACAGATAAACATGTAATTAGCTGTGCTCCACTAACACCAACTTTTCGACCAAAAAAACCAGAAATTATTGAAGATAATATGGGTAAAATGATTATCGCTAAATACATTATTTATATTCTATTGCTACACTTCCTCTTAACCTGTAAAAAGCTACTAATATACCTAAGCCTATAGCTGATTCTGCCCCAGCTATTGCTATGATATAGATAGCATAGGTTTGTCCTAATATATCATCAAAGCCAAGTGAACTTAGCAATATTAAAAATGTTATAGCTAAAAGCATTATTTCAATTGAAATAAGCATTAAGATTATATTTTTTCTATTTAAAACAAAGCCTAAAATTCCTATTAAAAAAAGCATTAAAGATAAATCCATTGTTATAATAAAGTGTTTAAGTATGTATACCTGACTAAAAGATAAATTTGAGAACTTTTAGCCACAGTTCCTATAAATAAACAAATATCAATCATAGTAATTATCTATTCATGACATTTTTTTATGATCAACAAGTGTAAGTTATCTATAGTTTATAATAATTGACAGTATAAGGGTAAAGGCAATAATTATTATCATGTTTTTATTCTCTATTGACAAAAATAAGAAATAATCTAGGTATATTGAGAGAAAAGGAGAGTAAAAAAAAACAAAGTAAGGACAAGCAAGGATTAGTATGTGATCAAGCCATATCTTTTTCCATTGTTCATGCTTGATAATATCATGGCATGCTATACGAAGTATGGCATTGCATTAAAACTTAGTTGTTATGAGATGAACACAAACAAGGTTTTTTAATAAAAACCTTAAAGTATCTGTAAATGTCTGTGACACTATATATATTAACAAATAATATATACTTACACAAAATGTAGCATCTACAAATGATAAAACTAATGTAAAATACCTAAGTTTTCTGTGCACATGCTTTTTTCGTGTTCATCATATAAAAAAAACAATATATTAATAAACCTTTAAACTAAATTTCTAATTAATGAAAAACTACATGTAATTGTTTGCTATCATGCTCATGCTTCGCAAGCAAGAAGTATGGCATCACATAATAAGGAATTAGTACTAAAAAAACAGGAGGCAAAGTCAGCTAGGCATCTAGAGTAACAAAATAACAATTCATATATAAGTAAAATAATCACATTACCTTTTAATTGTGCTATTAAATATACAGAAATAAAGCCCTATATAATGCTGTAAACACAGATACTGCCAGAGCATAAGTAATCAAAGATTTTTTTAGTTGTTCATGAAATTAAAAAAAGCTATTAGAAAGTATACATGTTCTAAAAAGTGAAACGGCTAATAATATGGCTTTAAAGAGGGTCAATTTTACTTTTTCTTTTTTTCAGAAAACAGAAAAAAATGATGACATATCTCTTATGCATTTTATTTGCTTTTTAGTATCCTTATTAGAATATAGTACATAAACTATAGCCTTAATGACATATGCAACTATCATAACATGTGTTAATAATACCATGCATGAAAATGCAGTAAAATTGTGAAGAGATTAAATGAAGCTCAGTCTCCTAATAAGTCTGCTACTCAACTTATCTTTCTATAAATAACCCATATGAGTGATTAGATACTAGTTTATAAGGGTATATTCTTATGTATTCTAGGGTAAAGTTAAACACATAGATAATCTTTCAAGTATTTTTAGCATTTGTCTTATTAATATGTTTACAGGCAGGCTCAATTAACTATATGATATTTTGCAGAAATGTTATTAAGAAATATGATGCCATACTTCGTATAGCATGCCATGATATTATCAAGCAACGTAACCAGAAAATCACAAACAACACATGACAAGCAACTTTATTAAATAAACACACATATATAACACACTGAAATAAAAAAACATTACATTTTTAAATTAAAGCAAAATATTCTTTTTTAATTTACTAGGTCTTATTTTTATAATAGCGTTTTTTATATACATAAAAGCGCTTTTTAGCTTTTTACACTAAAAAATGACTTGGTTTAATTATACACTTAGATTAATATACAAGTGTTTTTACATCTATTATGTAAAGCATGTTCTTGTTAATTTTAGGCTTTAAGTAACGTTATGGCATACTCTTCTCCTACTTACACCTTAGTATTAAAAACTAACAATGAGAACTACGTGTTCATTATCTTTCCTTTCATTGTTAATGATCAATAAAAGGGATTGGCAGCTTAAGTACCAGTTATGTACAAGATATCTTAAAATAAACATACAATTTAGTACACTAATTACCTACTATATAAAGGCAGATGTCATGCTTCGCATGCTTAGCAACCAAATACAAAAGTAATTGTCTAATAATATTAATTCACAGAGTAAAAATTTTTACTAGTTAGTGCGGAGCATTAAAAAAGCACAAGAGAAGAAAAAAGTAACTACTACAAGGTTTCTAGGAAATCTGTAAGCCAAAAACAAGTTAAGAGAAATGTTTAGAAAAATGCGAACAGACGTAGTAAATGAAATAACATTAGACCTACCAGTCAATAGATTAAGCAAACCCTTTATCACTTCTTGGTAAAGCATTTTAAAGCTTACCTATACTTTGACTACAAAGATTTAATCTTTTATGTAACTTACATGTTTACGATCTTAAGGCATAATCACTTTGTATTTAAGTGTTATACACTTTAGGTTATATGAATTGATCACATAAAAATATTAGATTAACAATGAGAACCATAATGAGAATCATGTGTTGCATCTATGAGAGGAAAGCTCTGTTTAATTACTTGTAAATTTGTAGGTTGAACTTTTTACTCACAAATAAGTGAACTATGATGTTTACTTAAAAAAAACGCAACGTAAAATCTTTATAAATTTATAGGTTTTAATTTTTATAAAAAAAGAGCTTTACCATGTGATATGTTAATTGAATTACTTCAGGTACCAGTACTATTGTTAAACTGTTAATTTCCACCCGGTTAAATATTCATCGTGGTCTGTTTTAGAGCAAGTCGTATAACCACCCTAATTAATGGTCATTATACTATCATATGCAACAGCTATATGTATAAATATACTAATAAGAGAAGAACCGAACATAATTATATATTAATCTAAAAATGTTATGGATAAAACAAAAAATACCTAAACAGTATATATTACAGTTATTTTCCATTTATGTTAGTTATCATTAAAGTCCATATATTGTTATTATAACATTGAAAAAAGGATAAGAAAATGGTAAGTTTATATGTCCTAGCCTAAACCGAATTGGTAACTTGTAAAAACAAGCCAAAAATAATAAGTAAATAAATGACAGTGGAAACAGTAAAGTAAGCAATGTATATATCTTATTAGTACAAATCTTAAATAAACTACTTTTATATTCATAATCTGAGGATAACCTGGTATAAACCTGTGGCTTATAGTTGCTTGTCATGTCTTGCTTGTGATTTTCTGATTGCTTGCAAAGCATCATCTTTTAGTTAAGTACGTTTAAAGTGATAATGGAGTTTAAATAGTTCGTTGTGTCTTCTTTTAAACATTAGTAACAGTATTAATTGATTTAAATAAATGAGTTAGAATAAGCAAAATAAATACTAGATAATAATAATTAAAAAATAATATATAATGATATGCGTTGATCAGCATTATAAAATAACCACCTGAACTTATAAACTTTTATCGTAATAATATATTAAAAATAGAACTAAATTAGGATCTTATTAGTTTAGGATCTTACGGAAATGCTTCACATCATGTGTTGCGTTTTTTTCTTTTGATGAAAAATAAGCATCAGCACTAAAACACAATAGAAATATTATTAGCATATACGTCATCATGTAAAAAAAAGTAAGCAAATAGGTTATAAAAATAAACAGAAAAACATTATACATAGAAAAGTAACTTTATCATTTTTTATAAAGATTAGTTGCTTGTGATTTTTCATCCTTTTCGTCTGATTTTCCATTGCCATGCGAAACATCATACATGTAAACTAGAAACAAACTTGGTTTCTTATCTAAGACTTGAACTTAGATCTAAATATTAGGAATATTCTGCTCTACCATTGAGCTAATAAGAATATAATAAATTAGCATTTTGTTCTTAATACTTAAACCACTCTTATATAATTATATATAAACTAGATTCGTGATTTAAATTAATTAACCTTCCTGTCTATAAGGGATATTGAGGAATTGAACCTCATGATTATGATCTGCAATCAAACCGTACAACCTTATACAGAATATCCCTTTATTATATTTTTATGCTATTTCTGATTTGTCTTATCTTTTACTTTGTTTCTAATGAGATAATAAACGATAAAAATAAGAAAAAATAAGAAAACAAGGACAAAAAACGTAAACTCACACTTATATCTATTAAGCAGCCAAGTTCATATCATAATATTCAGATAAAACATAAAATTATAAAAGTTGAAAGGTTAAGGCTAACCGAGTATTATATTAACTTTATAACTAGGCACAAAACAGTTATACCTAGGTATTGTGATAGCTTGTCATGTGATGCCATGATGTGATTTTCTGAAGAAAAAACATCATGGCTTGCGGAGCATCAGCATCACCAATTATGGTTTCATTTATAAACAAGAAGTTATTAATTATATTAAATTCTATTGGATTAATTTGATGCTTCGCAATGCTTCGCAATGCTTCGCAACAACTTAACAGTTTAACCACTTCTTCTTTAAATATACAGCTGTCTCTCTTCCACCTAAATAAAATAGGTGGAGAAACGTACACTTATTTTATATACGTACCTGTATATAACTTGGATTTACAATCTTTTTCATCATATTATTTAATCAGTTAAGCTAGTGCGCACTAGTATGTTTATGAATAGTTTATTTAAGACCTACGGAATTTGAACCCATATAATTAAGAGTCACACATTTGCCAGTTAAACTAAAGTCTTTAGATTTAGCAACGAACCCTTAAAGAGTTGTTAGTGATGAATGACATACACTGAAGATTATGTGGCATCATATGCTTATTTGAGCAACTAAGCCAAAACGTTCCTATGTAAACCATAAGACACTTTTCACATTGATAAATATGTATGTTATTTATTTTTTTATCAAAAAAACATTGCATGATTAAGTGATTTTAAATAAGTTAAAAGTTTTCTCTAAAGACTAAAGACTCATAGTATTTATTTTAGTTACTTAAGTTATGGTTATAGATCTATAACAAGTTTGCACATTACTAAATTACCCCTATATGATCATACTAAAGTTAAATTCTTATCTAAGACTCGAACTTAGATGCAAATATTAGAAGTATTCCGCTCTACCATTGAGCTAATAAGAATATCATAATCTTGAGGTAATAAGAATATGATAATAATAATATAATAATATTATTATCAAGGTTTTATTTGTTTAACTTGGGCTGGTAAGTTAAACAAGTGTTATACTTAAAAAAACTGTTATACTTAACAAAATTGTTATGCCAAAAATACTGAAATTATGTGTAGATTTGCTTATTAAGCAGATCATAAATTAATAAAATGAAAATGGTCATAGTTAAATGGCCAGTCTAAATGCGGTATTATAGTTAGATCGATACTGTCAGGTATAGATCAAAGCGGGGAATATCTAACAAAATCAATAAAAAAATATTCGTGATCTAAAGTATACTGAGCAAAATGAGATATTCCTCAGTTATTATCCCCAGGGTCCTCTAGAAAAAATCAATGGTGCTTAACCCTAAGACCGAAACCTCATCATAAGGGCATGGTAGATTTTTGCTTTACCATAAAGCCAGGATAGTCAAACATACATATAATATCATAAAGACATTTATCGATACATGTATATGTAGCTTTAATTATATCAAAATTATAAATAAATCCTAATATAGCATATATTATGGCTAATCAACATAGACCTGAAGAAAAGTAATTTACTTGAGCTTCACATGTAACTGCTAATTCTTGACATGCATCCTCATTATTAATAATTGGACTGTTGCCATACATGTCTTTAATGTAATCTCAAGCATCATAACAAGCTTGATCAAAAAAATTAGGTTTGGTTTCGGTACCATGTAGTCAATAATTAATAAATTCTTTTGTTTCATTGCTAGGATTAGATACGTTTTTAATGTAATCTCAACTATCATAACAAGCTTGATCAAATATATTATTTCCTGTCACTTGGTTATTCATTTCTATTATATGTTATATATTATATGTCATTATTTAACTAGATAACAATTTACATGGCTCATTTTTTAAGGAGCAACATGTTGTAATAATTTAAAGTTAGACAAAAAATATTACTTGGTTAGCTTAAATTTAAGGTTTAATGAGATGACTCCTCTTAAGTTTATTAAAAAGCGCGTATAAGATTCGAACTTATAATGGTTGTGGTATAACACAGTGCTTAGCCAGTTAAGCTTACACGCTTGCATAGTAAAAATTTTTCATTAATAAATGCAAACTATTATCATTACATTAAGTGCCCTTAATGTCATTAAAACATGTATGTAAATGCCAGTTTCATCTTGCTCTACCCTTTAGCTAACAACAACAGTATTCATATGTAAATATCTAATCTAAAACCTATAACAGGTGTAAATTACCTATTGTTCTTGCAGTCAAAAAACAAAGATTTATTAAACTATAAACCTTTAACTGTGTTGCGAAGCATCATATATCTGAATTTTGCTTATAAAAAGTTCCTTCTATTTTTTTTTTACATAAATTTGACTTAATATTCCAGGCTGGGTGTTGCGAAGCAGCGAAGCAGCGAAGCAGCGAAGCAGCGAAGCAGCGAAGCATCATATACAATACTTAAATCTAGGTAAGTAATAGGATGTATTTAAAAGTGCTATTATTCATTATGGCTTTTATTTATCTCCACTAACTAAAGGTGATCTATACACAAAATGATTAGATTTATTCTTCTCTATGATGACTAATTTTATATTAATTCTCTCGTTAAATAGTAAATTCGACAGCGAAGCATCATTTTTAAATACAATGCTAGCATAAAAGAAGTTAATCCTGTATTATTCAAGAAGGATTTTATGATGATGCTTCACAATAACATTGTCTGGCCTAGTATTGTTTTCACCATTACTTTTATCTTGAGCATTGTTGTATGTATTAAATAAAAATTTACTTTCATCATAAAAAAAGGTAATAAATATTTCCAGGGTTTAAAAATAAGTTATTTTTAACTGGTAAAGTTTTGGAATAGTAGTTAAGGGTAATGTTTTTTATAATCTTGGTAAATCTCATTTCATCATGCAATGAAAATGAAATGTAAAAAAGGTTAGGTCCTCTGGCTATGTTAATTTTTGGAGCTAATATAATGAAAGGCCAATTTCTATTAACAAGCTAAAAGTATAATAAACTTAAGGTATCTGAGCAAAGTTACAGATTACTATTAATTTTTTTTTATAAAATAAAGATAATTATTTTAATCTTAGTGTTGCGTTGCTTGTGATATGATGTGTTGCCATGTCTTCATCTGAAGACATGGCATCACATCATGGCTTGCGGAGCATCAGCATCACCTTTACTCTGAAAAGAGTTAACCACAAATACAATACTAGTATTGTACATTGCCTGTTTTAAATTGTTTTATCTTAATAGATTTACTGACTACTTTTGAAAAAGATCTTAGTAGTAAGCTTTTTTATAAAAGATTAGAGGGTTTAAATATTTTAAGAGTATTAATTTATCAGGAGCAATAAAATAATTTAGTTGCGATTGCTTGTGATGTGATGCCATGTCATTTATTCTTGCTTGTGATGCGAAGCATCATCACATCACAAGCAATTGTAACAATTATAATAAAAACTAGTCTAGAGGTTAGACTTTTTAGATCTAAAAATACCTTTAACTTTCCCTGTATAATTGTAACTTATTGATTTTATAATAACTTATTAATATCATCACTAGTTATTGTTTTATTATTGGTAAGTAGGTAGACATTGAAGGTAATGACCTAATAAGACCTGATAAGCTAAACTGAAAAGCTTAGATTTATTTAGTCTAATTACTATTTATTGTTTACTGTTTACTGTTTACTGTATACTGTTTGTTGTTTACTGTCTACTGTTTGTTGTTTACTGTTTACTGTATACTGTTTACTGTTCTTGTAGTCAGGAAACGAATTTACCTATAGATACTGACTCTATAACGACAGGCATACTGCTGTGTAATATACCACAAATTTCCGAACATTGACCATAATATACTCCTTCACGGCTTATCATAAGAGAAGTTTGATTTAGCCTTCCAGGATAGGCATCACATTTAATACCTAAGGCTGGACAGGCTAGAGAATGTATAACATCGGCACCTGTGGTAACAAATCTAACATGAGTTAGTTCTGGCATTATTAGTCTATTATCCACTTCTAACATTCTTAAAGCACCGTATTCTAAGTCAGATTCTGGCACTAAATATGAATCAAATTCAATAAACTCATCATCAAGATTTAAAAAATCAGGGTATTGGTAACTTCAATATCATTGATGACCTTCTGCTAACACGGCCATAGATGGGTCATTTACTTCATCCATTAAATATAACAATTTAAAAGATGGAAAAGCGATTAAAATCAAGATTAAGGCAGGTGTAATAGTTCAAATAAGCTCAATTAATGTACCATGACTTAAGTATTTATTTGATATAGGTGATTCTCTATTACTATAGCTTTTAACTGTTGAGATTAATAACCACCCTACTCCAAATAATATTATAACTAAATAGAACAAGATATTATCATGTAACTCTACTAAACCTTCCATTTGTGGTGTTGCACTATCTTGAAAATATATACCTCAAGGTCTAGGTGCATCACAGTGTAATAGCGAGCCAGTAAAAATGCTCGTATCTATATGCGGATGTAATGAACTTAAAGATGCAGAAAACATACCTATACTCAGTAAAATAATAATTAATGAGCTAAAGGCTATAGTAATTATTTTTTTATGGTTGTATAAGTATGATTTTATACCTAATAGCCATACTACAGGTAAAGCTTTAAGAATATACTTATTATTATTGTATAAATGCATAAATAATTTTACTCTTCATCATAAAACTAGTGCAAATCATGTTATAAATAAACAGGATGATACACTAACATGTAAGCCACCTAAACCTTCAATTAGTAATATTATATGGTATGGTACATCTGAAGGTATATCATCTGTTGGTCATAAATCACAATTAACAGTAGGTGAAGCTATCCTTCAAATTGAACCAGGAGAACCAGTGTCTGAAATTGGACTAGGAGATGAAGGAGGAGATGAATCAGGAGATGAATCAGGAGATGGACCAGCAGATGGACTAGCAGATGGACCTGTAGACGGATCAGCAGATGGACCAGCAGATGGACCAGCAGATGGACCAGCAGATGGACCTGTAGATGAACCTGCAGATGGACCAGAATCCCCATTATCACCCTGTACCCCGTTATTCTCATGAGGAATAGGTCTGCCACTACCCGGAGAAAGATCTCGCTGAATTTTAGTCAGTGTCATATTCTCTACATGAGCCTCAGCGTAACTGATCTTATCCTCAATATGATCTGGTGTTACTGCTATTAGGCCAGGTTGTACAGCTACAGGTCCCATTTCTTGTGTAACAGGGTCATACTCACGACATACTCCATTTGCAGGATTTACTAGAACCCAAGACTTATCTCTTAAGTCTTGAACACATACCACCTCTCCATAACCTTGAGGCTCTGATTGAGCTTGTGGTTGAGCTTGTGGTTGTGGTTGAGCTTGTGGTTGAGCTTGCGATTGAGTTTCTGGTTGAGGTAGTTGTCCACCCGAACTATTAGAGTCATAAGAGGTAGGGGCAGGGGCATATAATCTAGGAGAAGGCATGAATCCTGATTCTAGCAATATATATTCTGACAGGTACTGTGGCAGGTACCAGTTATCATATGACTCCCTAGATAATTCTGTTAAACTATTTTCAAGTAAGTTTATTAAAGGTACTATAATTAAAAAATGTGCGAAATATATAACTGTAGATATTTGTCCAAATTCTATAAATGGAGATTCCACATGTTTAGCGCCTAATTCCATTAAAATTAAAAAGTTAGCTACGAATATGAAGAATGCTACTTTACTTAAAGGCTTAAATTGTGAACCTCTGGATCTAGAAAGATCAGTGAAGGGCAGAACTAATAAAATTAATATAGCAGAAAACATAGCAATGACACCTAAGAGTTTGTTTGGTATAGATCTAAGTATAGCATAAAAAGGTAATAGATCGAATGATAATATATGATTATCTTAAGGATACTTTATAAACCTAACTTGTATAACATTTCATTTATAAAATATGGTTTAACCATAGTAATTAAATGATCCATAGATTCTTTAAATATGTATATACGAGGTTTATTATCCCTATTATAATGAATAGAGCATTTAATGTTAAATTTCTTTTGTAATGTAAACATCAACTTATCTACATCATTATTAATAAAGGCGTAGACACTTATATGTAGGCCAGTTCCATGTTTACTGCCGTCATCCATTATTAAAAACGCTAACCCTTTGGGTGTTAACAATTCGTATATATTATATGGTACGGTTTTTACATTTGATAAATAAAACAATTCTCTAAAAACATTAAAACAAGGAAGTTGCATAGTGGTAAAAGATATAGCACTATATATTTTATTAGTACTTTTATCTCTAACAACTCTAGATTGTGGTATATAATTTATAGCACAAAAAGTAGTAAAAAATCTATAAACATATTGGAAATACGCTTTATGAGTTATAGCTGTTTGTGTATATACTAATCTAGAGTTTCCTGTAGAGGATCTTTTTGCTATGTGGGCATCACCTAGTAGTATTCCTATTAATACGTCTTTTATATCATTAGGCATTAATATCTGTTTTCTCTCTGATGAAGATAAACGATTAACACCCTTTGTAGAACCTTTATTAATAGTTACTAAACTAGCAGACAGATCATATAAATCTTATCCGTTCTTTTTCAATAACGGCCGGACTATATCTTCATTGTTATATAAACAATGTCTCACGCATAGTCTCTTAGGATCCTACTAATAATATAAAATATTACTTTGGTTTCCTGTTGATTGTCCATTGTAACATATTTAAAAATTTTACTAGTATGCAAAGCTTTATAAAGTTTTACTAGCCCTTTATAAAGTGATGCTTTGCAACTAGTATTTAAATCTTTAGGAGTTTCCAGCAAATAGTGAGATTAAGTGACATCTTTTGTTTATCACTCGGGTACTATAGCAGGAGGAGTTTGCATAGGATTAGCCATTACATAGTTTTCACTATCTCCTAAAAGGTTAGGCATAAAGAATACAAACATAGATAGTACTAATATGAAAATAAAAAAAGTAATTAAATCTTTAAATATATAATATGGGGCAAATGGTAATCTATCATAATTACCTGAAACACCCAAAGGATTACCTGAACCTGCGCTATCATGTAGTACTATTAAATGCATTAAGGCTAAAGCAGCAAGTACAAAAGGTAAAACAAAATGTAAAGCAAAAAACCTATTTAATGTGGCATTATTAACAGAGAAGCCTCCTCAAATAAATTCTACTACATCTTGTCCAACTCACGGTATGGCACTCATAAGGCTAGTTATAACTGTTGCACCTCATAAACTCATTTGACCGTAGGGAAGAACATAACCCAAAAATGCTGTAGCCATCATTAAAATAAAGATAACTGTACCTATTGTTCAAACTAACGTTCTAGGAGCTTTATATGATCCGTAGTATAGCCCTCTACCTATGTGTAGGTAAACTATAAAGAAAAATGCCGATGCTGTATTTGAATGTAAATATCGTAGTAATCATCCATTGTTTACATCACGCATAATATGCTCTACTGAGTTAAATGCTTCAAAAATGTTAGCATTGTAATGCATTGCTAGAGTTACCCCTGTAATTATTTGTATTACTAAACAAGAGGCTAATAATGAACCAAAGTTTCAGAAAAAATTTATATTTGAGGGTTGTGGAGAGTCTATTAAGTATGAATTGACCAATTTTAATAAGGGATGACTTTTAAAAATTCTCATTTAAATTTGATATATATATATAGATTACAGTTATACATTTAAAAGTAATTAAGGTATATAGGTAAGCCTGTTACCAATATATTTTATTTTCATCCTTTTCATCTATGAAAAGAAGTGATTTAATTTTAATAAATTTGTAGTGAATCATAATTATAACCTATATCTTTTGTGTTGCGAATGCTTGTGATTGTTTTATTTTTCTTTATTTTCTTCACGTGATTGCGTTGCGTTGCGTTGCGAAGCATCAGCATCAGCATCAGCATTAGCATCAGCATCAGCATCAGCATCAGCAATTGAAAATGAGAAAAAAGGATCAAATGGCATCAGCATCATCTTTCCTTTCATTTTTAATGATCAATAAAAGGGATTGGCAGCTTAACCAGTTAAAAATTCCTTTTTATAAAACGCCTGAATTTTATTACTTATCCTAAAAAAAAACTTTAAAAATTTTCTAACTGGTTAATCTAAATAAAATAATCACAAGCAACGCTACACTCTTCTCTTTTATAACTGGACTAGTAAGCTAGTAATTAGCTTGTTTTTTAACAAGGGCAATTACATGTCGGACAACGTTTACCTGCTAGTACCTGTTGTTCTATATACTGCGCATCTTGGTTATTTTACACCTGGGGTAGGCACTATTCGAATACACTCTATTTTAGTAATTGTAACAAAATAAGCTAAAATTAGTCCAGCTAAATATTGTGTCTAAATGCTAGACATAGGTGTATTAAAAGATTTTATTAAATAAGAAGAAACTTAAATTTATGTCCACTAAATAACATGGCATCAAATTGACATAACTGCAACAGTGTTATCATATGCACCACTAAGTCTTGTATATTGAGTATAAATATCTTTTTTTACTAAAAAAATAAGTGACTTTTTTTATAATGGTTTTTAGTGAATTTATAGTAAAGCCGGCTATGCAAAGCCTAGAGATATTAAATGTGTACAGTGTATAAATTATACAAAACCCTTAGACATTAAATATCTGTAGTATATTAATCATACAAAAGCTTTAGATGCTTTTTTGTGTATGGTATACTACTACTATGGTGGGTTAACAACTTGAAGAATTTTTATAAATGACCTTTTTTAACAATGATGCTTCGCATGCTTCGCAACACATTTATAGTTTTAATAAACTTTTTAGCTGAAAACTATCATAGAGTATTAGCTAGTAACCAATAAACAAATCAATGATCTATATATATATGCTACTATACATAGTAATAAAATTCAAAAAATGTTGTAAGGGTGTTGCTTGTGATTTTCTGAAAAAAAAGACATGACTTGCTTGCGGAGCATGAGCATGAGCATCATCAAATGCTGGATCAGGAACTAGATCTAGCACTAAGGTACGAGCTGGCTGTGACTGTTGCAGTGAGTATGGGCATGGCCATATATATGGGTCCGGCTCCGGCTCGAGTTGTTGATTTAGGTTAGGTAAACCATTACATGGTGTTTTTTCTAGGCAAGTGTTAGAAAGTTGCATGATGTAAACATTTAATAGCCTAATGCTCAACAATTCTGAACTTTTTGCGGCCTTTATCACAAGTGCAAAAAACTCATACTCAGCCTTACCTGTCATGACATATTCATCCTGATCATCATACTCATGGTCTGTTTCCAAAAGTTCACATGTTATGATTTAGCGTGTGAAACAGCGGAAAGGTTGAGCAATTACATTGATATTCAACATGCCAATGTATGAACAGATTAGGGTGATAAATCAGAGTAAATGAAAAGGATACCTTTTGCTGTTAGGATTTTTCTCGGCTTATGTACCTTACCTGATACAAATATCTGGGCGAATATTGCAAATACTTGTCTTGTTATTTTTATTGTTTGCACATGGCAGCTCACCCTGGCATAGGCAAATCTGTATCTTCAAGCTCATCGCTTGTGTCAAGGTCAAAATTATCGCCCTCGCTTATGTCTGCGCCTATGTCTGGTAAGTCTCCTGATAATAAGTTAAAAAAAATGGCATTAAGAGATTCTATACAATAACAAGGATTACAGTTCATTTGTAAGTTTAAAAAATGCCATATACTGTCGTGTAAACTATCCATGATATAGAATGAACTTAATGTTGTTACTATAAGTGCAAGTATTATCATTATTTATAAAAAAAAATAGGTGTATGTTATTGATAAAAGTATTAGATTAAATAGCTCTATGACGGGAGGGTGCACAATAAAAAATAACTGATGTGTAAAACAATTTTTTTAAGTTAAGCCTTTTGTGGCCTTTAATCTAGACAATTGTGTATATAACTATATAACTATGAACTATCTTCACTATCGCTGTGAATATCTTTAGTTCAGGCATCTGCTTTTTTACAGCTTTCCTATCCTTATGATTTAACTTAGGAAAGATCCCTTGCATTAAAAAAAATGAAGTCTTTTTATAACCTTGCAGAGACTTTTCATGCTCGTATATCTTGGCGTTCAAGATAGCATTTTCTAGCTTTGATAACTGAACTATTTATCTAATAACTTCGATTATTTTTAATTGAATAGTATATTTGCTTAAGATACTATTAATGCTAAATGTAAAAGAAAAAAAGACCACTTTGTACAGGTTATCAACTTATAAAAGCGGCATCTAGGCTAAAAAAATTTATAATTTTAAATTTAAAGAGAAAACTTTTTAGAATATTTTTAAGAAGAAATTATTTGTTTTATTTACCACTAGACTTTCCTTTACCTTTATTACTAGATGAACCAAGTGGAGGAAAGTCTTCGTATGAATCCACAGAAGGTTTAGAGATAGATGGAGCAGGACGAGTAGATGGAGCGGGACGAGTAGAAATAGTTTGCCCTGGCCTATGTGAAGTAGGACCTAAATTACCTCCACTAGAACTAGCTTCTCCTCGCCTAAATGGAGGAACATATCGCTCAGGCTCGTTACCAGACTGTTCTTTTGGGACTCAGGTACCGTCCTTTGCACGCTTAAAGCCATCTTGTTCTATGACTCAATCCGCAGGTTGCCACCCCGATCCATTTAATTTGTATCCCCGGCGTTGTAAAAGTTCACCTCGGGCGTTAGCTGCGTGACCACATATGCTACAGTGATTACCAAATAAGACGAAATTAGTTATCCCATTTGATGCACAAAAGACACAACTATTAGTTGTAGACGAACCAGAATTTCAATCGTAACCAGTACGTGAACCAGAACCGGAACCCGAACCTGAGCCGGAGCCGGAGCCGGAGCCACCAAGTCCAGGTGTATCTGGATTACGTGTACTCTGAAATATGGTAAGTGGTTTTAACAAACCAACTAAATATGCTAATGTTAAAGATATATGTACATGAAGCTCATGATAATACCCACTAAATATAAAAATCATAAAAGGTGCACTTAAACCAAAAATAACAATGAAAGCTAACCTTTTCTTGGTTAGCTCTTTTTTGCTTACGTGACATATACTAGTGGCACAACAAAGAGTATACACGATATTAAATAAAGTAAAATAGCAGATCTAGTTCACTTAACATAAATTTAGTAGGAAGTCTATATGCAATATAGATAAATAATACTAAAAAAACAGTATATAATAATTATTCATTTAAATTATCTTTTATAAAGCGAAACCGAGTAGAAAAAAAACCACTTTGAACAGATCATGCTTCGCAACCCATAAAAGCATGAGGTTTGGGTATGCTATTTAGGTTTCATTGCCATAAACTTTTACTTTTTAAAAGAGTATTGAGAATATACAAATTCGGAACGGAATAAATCAATGTTGTTACTGAGTAATGTAAACCGTCTAACACAGGTGCAGGGTATATACCTAAAGCTACTGTAAAGAAGACCAGGCTTAATAAAACATAAAATTCACGTTTATTAAGATCAGGTATATTTACAATAAAAAATTTAGAATATGACCCAGCAAAGGCTATTCTGTTAAACATATATATAGTATAAGCTGCCGAAAAAATAATAGAAGAACTAGCTAAAGCACCTAATATAGGTGATCTTTCAAATGCTCCATATAGCGATAAGAATTCACCTACGAAGTTTAAAGTAAGAGGTACACCACAATTACCTAAACATAAGATAAATAAGATAACGGAAAAAATAGGCATCATTTGAGCTATACCTCTATAATAGGTTATTAATCTAGTAAAAGATCTATCATATAATGCACCCCCGGCACAAATAAATAGTCCGGATGAAACAAATCCATGAGCTAATGCCAATGCTATTCCTCCTTCTATACCTTGTATTGTTTTACTGAAAACTCCCATAAGGTATACTGCAGCATGTGAAACGGATGAATAAGCTATAAGCTCTTTAACGTCAATAGTTCTTAACGTACTTACACTGGCATAGACAATAGTGATAACACCTATTAAATAAATAAAAAAAGTACAGTTTATGTAAGCTTTTGGCAGTAAAGGTAAAATTAAGCGAAGTATACCATAAAAACTTAACTTTAACACTATTCCAGCCAATATAATACTACCACTTAGAGGTGATTGCACGTGAGCTTTTAGTAATCAAGAGTTCAAGAAGATAATAGGTGTTTTAACCGCAAAAGCTATAAATATACCGCAAAATAAAAAGAGCTGAATAAAATAATTAAAATTTATTTTAAATAAAGCATCAAAATCCGTAATACCTGTTCTTGAAGACATTGTAACAATGGATAACAATAGAAACAAGGAACCTAAAAGCGTATATAAAAATAAATATAAACTTGCTCTAACTCTATCACTTGAACCAAATGATCCAATCAATATAAATAAAGGAGGTAGGATACTTTCAAAAAAGATATAGAAAAATAAAATGTCTAGCACTAAAAACACTGATAATAACAGTGTCTCTAATAACAAAATGGGTATTAGATATGTTTTTAAATTATGTGATATGGATGTTCAGTTTGACAATAATGAAACAGGCATTATTATTGTTGTAAGTAAAACAAAATATATTGATAAACCATCCACACCTAAATAAAAGTTAAAAGAGCTTACTCCCTGACTTGGAACGGATGAATCCAAGTTAAAAGAGCTTACTAACTGGTTTAAAAGGGATGATTCCAACAAGTAATCATTTGATGAAATAATGTAAAAATAACTTATATCCTGGGATTCTAGCACAAATTGAAATTGATTTGTACTGAAATCAAATAAAGCAAACATAGCTAAAGAAACAAATAAAATACATATAGATGTTCGTAAAGCAATAGATTTAAGCTGCTTATTGCTCCAATCCGGTACCGCATGAACATCAGCGATATCTTTACTATGATATGTTTTTATAAACATAAGAAACATACCTATTAAGGGTATGGTCAATAAAAAAGTTATTATCATAAAAAAAAAAAAAGAAATTTACCACACAATTACATTTTTTATCTATTATAGTTGCATGTATTACGAAGCATGCAACAAAAATCAAGTAACAGCCCTAACCATGAGCATTATTGTTCATATAAAATGAAGCAATACCTATATATCATGTTCGTATAAACATAGATTTAAATAGATTATGTCGTTGTGTTTTAGCACAAGCTGAAGCTCATTGTTGCTAAAATCATAATTATAAAATGTAATTCTCATTAAAGGAACAAACAAAACATATAATACAAGATATTTAATTTTTTCTTGTTTAGCTCTAGTAAAATGCTAAAAAAAGCACCTGCTACAATTACATACAATAAAAGAACTATTATTATCATGGTTAAATAAAAAATAAATTTCATGCCATGTCTTTTCTTCGAAACCACAAGCAACATGGCATGAAAAACAGCTACTACAATTACAAAAGAATTATCGCCGTAACTAAAAAGAGAAATCTAAATTTACTATTAGCTTTAGTAATACGGTAAAAAGTACAGGAACTGGCATTTTAAACAATAAAAGAATTATTACCATAACTAAATAAAAAAATAAATTTATCCCATTTTTTATCTATTATAGTTGCATGCATTGCATGCTTTGCAATGCATGCAACAAAAATCAGATAATAGCCGAGAATTTTTATTGTTGCTTTTTTTTTTTATAATAAAATTTAAGATAAAAAACTTTATGTCATTTATTTTTTCATAACATAGGTACTTTCGAACCTTGTTAATCATAACAACAAAAACTAAAATATGAAGAGCCAAAAATTGTAAAAAAAATTACACCTCTCTTTAGTAACTGGTAAAAATTACCGCGAAATTAACATTAAATTACGCAAAGATATGTTAACAATGTAGATAAGACTTTTATATTTAGATTAGTTTATTAGTATATTAATAATGTATTATTCTAAATTATTTTACCATTTTATAACAATATTATTTGTAAAGACCAAAGCTAAAATATTTAAGAATGGCTTTGTTACAAAGCACTGCAATATTGTCACCTCTACTATTAAAAGCTTTAGTTAGAATAATGATAACTTTGTCTACATTTTCATGAAATAGCGCCCGTACCGTTATAGAGGTAGCCCTAACTGTTGTGTAGGGCTAACTCTAAGATCTTGTGCATCAAATTGTGATCAAGGATAATATTTAATATAATATATGGAATATTTATGTATTTTTTTTTAATTTGAGATGAACTCAAGTATTTTATACTTTGATCATGGTCTTTATTAGGCTTAGCAAATGTTTCATCTAACCTAACCGTATATCTGTAAAATCTGAAGGCAATCTAAGTAAATTTTGACAATTTTTACATAATTAACCAGGTCTAAACTCAGCATTATTATTCTCCTTAAAGTATCTTCGTATTCTTGCATCTCTGCCTGACTTCAAACAAATAAACTAAACACAACATCTACTCGTTCAGGTTTATAATCATAAAACTTTAGATGAGGGATTATAAGATCATTAATCATACATTTAATTTCCTTAATGTTGTAACCAGTTTTAATACAAATTCTTTCAAGTTTTTTACATAAAGGAATATGATTGATTATAGACGTTATATGAACATGACAATTATATCTAAGCTCAGATAATAAAACAGCACCTAACTCTTTAAGAACAAAGTTAGAATCAACAACATTCACCCCATCAAAACGTACATCAATGGAATTATTCTCATGACTACACCCTGTAAGATACTTATTATCGTCCCCTCCTCTATTACTGCCTGTAGAATAAGATCTACGACTAACACCAGAAGAATTAGAGCAACGAAGAATAAAATCTCTCATACTAGACCTAAATAAAGAATAAAAGCTAAATTTACCAGAGTAAGGATATTCCTTTTTAGGGGATTGATACTCTAGAGTCTTTTCATATCCACCATCATCATCATCTATTTCGTCACCATGTAATTCATCATCATCGTCATAATCACTATTATGACCATCATCGTCTTCTGAAAGCCAAAAATAAATTCAAATATGAATATATTCAGGATCTTTCCCCTGAGTAGCAATAACATCCTTTATCATATTAAGGATAATATCGATAGCTTCAGAACCAAATCTAAACTCAATACCTTCATGATGAGAGGAGACCTTCTTAAATAATTGCATAAGACCCACCTTAAAAATAGATAGACCCTCAAGAAAGCCGAAAGATTCTCCCTGAGCTCTTCGCCGATCAAAAGTCTCAAGAGGAATTAAATCAATAACACCGAAAACAAGACGAATCTTATCTTTATCAACCGCAAAACAACCAAGCCTCCTTTCTAGTAAGTCCCTAAGAATAACAAAGTTAACAGCTTCCTTACCAGTAAGAACAAGATGATAAGAAGGTAGAGATTTAAAGTTAAACTTAGAACAAGAGTCTGAAGGAGATGTAGACATAAATCTAAAATAATTTAAGGGGAATCTCGCATGAGATATCCCAACACGAAAAATATTACTTTTGTGATACTTAGCATCTGGAAAAAGTAATAAACCATATTTAAAACAACTTTGAAACAACATAAATAAAAAAAAAACTCTCGTCGAATAAACTACTTAAGTACCAAATCATGACCGAGCGATCATGTAAGTAATTTATAAAGTAAAATAAATTCTAATGTACTAAGCCGCCCACTAATGGACGTGAAGGTATATGATGATGTTAGCAAAACATCATCATCATAAATAATAAAAGTCTACACCAATAAACTATAAATTATAAACGAACAATGAGAGCTAGGAGGTGTAATCAGGCTACATAAAGAGGGAGAAGATTAAATAAGTAAAAAAAGATAAATGAAATAATGAAAAAGTAGTTCCCCTCTAGAACTAAAAGTTTATTTATAAAAGCACTCACATAGCTCCATATAATTAAAATATAAATATTTAAACTTATGTTTTATTAGGTTAGAATCAGTAGATAAAAGCTTTTGCTGCAAAGATAAAGTGTTTTATACATCACTTTAAATACAACGGAGTAATGAGAAATAGATAATTATTTTTAGCTATTAATTTACCATTAATACTAGTAGAAAAAGTTATAAATTTTACAGGAAAACTATAGGTAGAATAGTTTTTACGCACATGAACACAATTAACACCAACATTACACTATCTACATAGAATAATTACATTGTTAGTAGGAGAAAAGCTGTACTTTATTTAATTAGCAATACAACCTTAATGATGGTCATTATAATCTAAATCATGATCAGGATTGTTATTAATATATAAATCGTGATCAGGATTGTTATTAATATATAAATCGTGATCAAGATATATATCATAAGCGTCATGATCACCATTATCACGATTATGACCATCATCCTTTTTTAAAGGTCAATAAGATATTTGAATGTGAACCTCTTCAGGTTTTTTACCTTTATTTACAAGCACATCTTTTATCATTTGAACAAGTACTTTAACTACTTCAGGACCAAATGTAAACTCAATCCCTTCGTTATGAAAGGGAACATCTTGAGCAATGTTTTTAATATAATCTCACAAAAAGAATCTACGCTTACGCCTGTCGCTTATTTGCTGATCAAGTGCTGGTATATTAAGAACGCGAAGACCAAGACGAAACCTCACCTGTCCAGACCCATAGAAAGAAAGAGCTATTGCTAGTTCAGGCATAACAATGTCATAGTTAACGGCTTGCGTACCAGTAAAAAAAAAGATCAGGACTATAAGGCGGTACAGAGTGTAAGTAAAACTTTATAGGATTTGAATCAGAAGGTGGAGTACTTGTAGAATATGGTCTCATACCTAAAGTATAAAGCAATCTCTTACCTAAATCATTTGTTTTAGAAAAGATGAAATATTGCTTATTATTGATACTTTTAGCCAAATAGCTTCAAGTTGAGTAGTTATTTTTTCCTGTGTTTACATGTAAACTTATATGATCTGTGCTTACATGTAAACTAATATTACCTTTAACTTTGTTAAGATAATTCGATTTACATATTGCTACTTTAGACATTTGTCTACTATCAATATATAGTGCTTTTTTACCTAATTCAAATGCAAAACCTAATGTTAATGCTAAAAGAAACATTAACATAATAGCTAAACCATACACCCCATTAGTATAAGCACTTACAAGATAAGGATAAACCAATAAAATTTCCAAATCAAATAGCAGAAACAATAAAGCAAATATAAAAAAAGAAATGCTAAACTGGGTTCTGTTCTGACCCAAAAATGAACTGAAACCACATTCAAAAACATTGTTTTTTTCCATATAAGGATTGTGAGGAGCAAAGATTAAATTAACTGCCAACAATATAAAAGCTAACAAGGGTATAAATAGAAAAAAAAATATAGTACTAGACATTTAAGTATTAAACATTATAAGTACCAAAATGTTAGTTAGATTAATGAATTGTAAAGGAGATAAAATAAATAATAGTAATGTTAAAGTTAAGATAGAGATAGTAATAGTTAAAGAGGATGATAGTACTATATTATTAATATTAAAGTTGAATGTATCTACATTATGACCATGAGATGATACAACACTACCATTAAATCTTTTATCTTTAAAGTCTTGTTTTAGTTTATATTCGAGTTTATCAAAAGAGATTTGTTTAATTACATTTAAATAATAAACAGCACTTATAACACTAGTTAATATAGCTGTTAAAGTTAAGAAAACGTAACCATTATCTAATGCTACAGACAGTATCATTTGTTTTGCAAAAAACCCTATAAGAGGAGGTATACCCACAAAAGAAAATAAAGTGATAACTAAACTTAAAGCTATTATGGGATTTACATTAAAATAGCCTTTTATTTGACTAATAAGTTGTATGGGTGAGTTATTTCTATCTAATAACTCGTTACATTGATTTTTAAGAGGGCCATTATTAAAAAAGGGGTATAAAGAAAAGCCAATGCTAATTAATAAAACAAAGGCATTTATATTTGAAATTGAGTATTGCATTAAATAAAATAGAAAGGCCTGAATAGACTCTAAACTGTTAATACTTAAAGCTAAAAGCATAAAGCCTAGGTGTGATATTGTACTATATGTGTATAGCCTTTTTATTCTAAACTGTGTCAAACCTAAAACGCTACCTATAATTAAAGATAAAAAAGAGCTAAACAGTAAGCTGGATGTTCAAGTAAAAGCGAGATAAAAATTGCTAGTATAATGTATTAGTTCTAATAAAAAGATAAGTATAAATAATTTAGCTATTACTGCAACAAAAGTTGTTACTATTGTGGGAATAGCATCATACACATCAGGGCTTCAAAAATGAAACGGTGCGGCGGATATCTTAAATAAGAACCCTACTGACATAATTAAAAGAGATATGTTTAAATATAAAGGTTTATATCAATGCAATATGTCATTTGTGTTTTCATAGGCTATGCTAGACAAACCGGCTATTATATAGTAAGCGTCTAAATTTGTTGTACCAGAGTTGGCATACAATAGACTTGTACCTAGTAGTATAAAACAAGAAGATAAACCCCCCAATAAAAAATAAGTAAGACCTGCCGAGGTGGATAGTTCAGAATTTCTGTAAAGTGTGGAGAGTAAATATAAACCATAACTTTGTAACTCAATAGATAGGAAAATAGAAACTATATCACTGGCACATACTAAAAAAGTACCCCCTATTATTATAAATAATATAATTAAAGGATATTCAATTATTCTATATTGTTGTCTCATATTATTAATAATGTTTGTATTATATGTGACATTTTTAAAAAAGAGATTGTAAAAACTAGCAAAATTTTCAATACAAACTTTTATGGGGTAAAAAGCAGTTAATTGTAAGATGGTAGCACTAAGAGAAAAGATAAAAATATGGAAAGTTTGTGTTATAGGTGTAGCGTGGAAAAGACCACCATATAAACCTATACCTTTATATAAAAAATACATGTTTAAGCTTTTTAAAGCTATTGCACATGAATAAAGCAATATAGTTATTGTACTTCTAGAGTAGAGAATAGATTTTTCACGTATAAAGCTAACGGCATTAGATGATAATAAAAATAAAACAGAAGTAATAACCATTGTTTGTATAGGCTTCAAACCTACTAACATTTGTTACCACCTGTTTACTTTTATTTAATTAATGAAAAAATTGTTACATGTTAAAGATAGCAATCTTAAGAAAATAACAACAAATTCCATTAAATGCTAGCCGGGAAATAAACTCGAATTCTCATTATTAATGCATTAAATTAACGTTATAACCAGTTGAACTATCCTTTTTTTGAATATACTCTATGAATGATGTACTTACCTTTAAAAAATTTATCTTTATTTATGTAATTTAATAATGTAGCATGGTTTATTTTCAATTCTCTGGCAGCAGTGCGAATAGAACTATATTTTTTAGTATCGTTTGTTTCAATGTTTTTAAGTGTAACGATATGAGATATGGACAACAATTGGTTGGTTTTAGCTAAAGAAGATAATACTGCACCTACTCTTGCTTTTCTCAAATTATACAAAGCTTTATCACTCAACTTACGCGCTTTAAATAATGTTTCCATTGCCATGTCTTTTCTTCTGATGATCACAAGCAATCAGAATGTTTAAAATGTAAATTAGATTCTGCTGTAGTTTATGTTATATTCAGGTTTAAAATAATCAATATTAGATTGCTCTCTTTTAATAACATCAGATCTAGCACAAACTTCTAATATGTCCAGTTGGAAATTCTCATGTCCGTGAGCCAGCAGAGCATTGTAAATTTTACTTTTATCTTTTGAGGTTTTTTAGCTAAGTAATTTAAATAAAAAAAATTGTGTAATAATGAGCTGAAGTTTACAAAGCTTCCTACATAACATTTACCGTTTATTAACTCACCTATAGACTCCACATCTTTGTTTATTGTTTTGTAATATCTTATTTTTATTACTTAACGTGTCATCGTATATTATAATATTATTGAAATCAGAATTTTGCTTTTTTTAGATTTGTCTCGAAAGATTTCATCTTTCGGCTTTTTAAATGTATATTGTTTAGTATGTTTTTTATCATGAGCCAGAGGAGAAAATCGAATTCTCGTTCTTAACGCATGAAATTAATGTTCTAACCTTTTGAACTACTCGGGCTTTAAATTTAGCATTACTAAACGTTTATAAACGAAAGAAAAGCGCTTGTTTTGCTTTAATTTTTAGTTAGGTATTTTAACTAAAGGATGGATACCCTGGCTCGAACAGGGAACTCACTGTTCCACATACAGTTGCTCTACCTATTGAACTATAACCATCTATATTATTTGATGATGAAGTAAAATATGTCATATAAAAACAAATAATATAACTTTATGTTGGAGTGATTCGAACACTCAATAATAAATATCAAAAATTCACGACCTGCCTATTAGTCTACAACATATTTAAATACAGGCAGCAATAATATAAGTAAAATTTTCTAATTGTTTTTAACATTAAAGCTAAAAAGATTTGATCAACAAGTAAGGTAGATCCGACTTGAACGGATAAGATTTATAAATCAAATAGTCCTAAACTATTCATGTATACCAATTCCATCACTACCCTTTTTTAATGTATAATTATACAGTACTTTATAATAATTATAATGCCATTATATTTTAGGATAAGCAATTAATTATATACCCTTTATATGTCCAGAATACCTATAAATGAACGCCCAAGATAAGATTCGAACTTATAGCCTAAACCTCTTCAAAGTTCCGCTCTACCAATTGAGCTTCTTAGGCTATGTTGTGTACTTATATTTACATAATAAGCTATGCATTAAAGTATAACTAAAACTATACATTTTAAAAAGAGATACGCTTAGTTTAACATTGGAGACAGTGGGAGTCGAACCCAAATTAACGATGTGCAAAATAGATGTTTTACCAATTAAACTATGTCCCCTTCCCTGATCTGATCTTTTCTTGTGTTTTCTCTATTTTTACTTTTAAATCTGATTTTTTCTCTTCAGAAGAGAAAAAACGCAAAACAAGTAAAAATACTATTAGCTAATACATTGTTTTACAATATATAATACTTTATTATTAAGTGTATAATTAAAAACTTTACCAGATAAACAACTTGAGTGTTCACAACGAGAATAAATAGGAACAAAATGTAAAACATTAAAAATTTTTCTATGACAATAAGTTACAGTAAAACCTATAAACACATGCCATGTCTTTTCTTATGATCATCATAAGCAAAGACATGGCATTATGATAAGCAAAATAGTTCCAATTAAAAAGCAAACCGTAAACCCGTTAATGCTTTACAATAATGTATAATGAGTGATGCGACTGCTAAAGGGTATTAAATAAACCAAGTGGAATAGACATGTCTAGAGAATACTATATATTATGTTTTTCAAATAAAAATTATATAATTTTCTAACAAATGTAAAATTTTTAGTTTCACCTTTTTTCATGTCTGTAAGTATTACAGACTAGGCTTGGCAACTAGCCTCTACAGTATTTAATTTAGCTTTTTTCTGATGCTTATTTTTCTTCATTTTCCATTGCCATGTCTTTTCTTCTGATGATCACAAGCAATCAGAAAAGAAATCGCAACTAATTTAGATTGTAAAATAAACTCTAATGTAATCGGTATATTTTAAACCTGAAAATTTTAAAATGTTATCTTTCAGTTTAAGAGTAATGTTGTTTATCAACAAGAAGATTAGAATAACAGTAATCAATAATATTTAATTTAAAAGCGTAATAACTGTACTTTAGTATGCCTCTATAAATCATACTGTTATTTTTTTTAGTTTGTTCTTTTATTTTTCTTATTGCTTCTAAATAATATTTACTAAAGTAATTTTCGATGTACTGATTAAATCTATGGCAAAACCAACATAGCTTTTACTTAACTTTTGTGTGTTCATCTGTAAACACTTGTTTTTTATTCTCTTTAGTTGTGAAGCATGATCTTTCAGTCTCGTTCATCATTAGAATTAAAAGGCACCAATTGTCTTATAAAGCATCATATGTTTAGATAATATGTTGGTGCTAATGTTTGCATTGTAATAGGGCTGGGCATTAGGCATAAGTATAAAAACTAAACATAAGGATTAAGCGTAGGGATAAATAAAAGTATTAAAAATTATTATAGTGCCTATATAATGTCTTGTGTTACGTTGTGCTTTTTTCTTATTTTTCTGATGATCTGAAGAAGGATGAGCATTAAAAAAATTTTTAAATGTTTCCTTAGAAATTATACCGAGCAAGGCAATGCTCAAACTCTGTATAACAAAAATAAGACATAAATACGTAATACATTCTTTTAATAAACCACTTTTTCACGTGTTGCTTGTGATGTGATGCGAAGCATCATCACAAGCAAGAAGAAAAGACATGGCTTGCTTGTGATTTTCATGAAAAGAAGAAAAAGACATAACTTGTGAAGCATCATATAAGAACTAACTTTACTTGCGAAGCATCAAATTAACTGTAAAAGCCACTGATGAGTCCATAAAATAAAAATTTACTGTTATGTCACACAATCTCTGAATGTACTAGCTGATTCTCTTTAGATTTGCCTAACCTAACTAATATCCAAGAAACGACTTGAACGTTTACGATATTAAATCAGCGAATCTTAAATTCGCACTGTCTACCTATTCCAGCACTCGGACTTTATAAATAAATGAATATCTTTGCAATTTTAAGGCCAGAATGATTCGAACACTCATCTGAGCTATCATGAGCAGCTTGCTTTACCAATTACGCTATAGCCTTTTTATAAACAAACAATTTTAAAAGAAGAATAATAGTATGCTTTCTTTTTTATTCTTATTGTTCATATTATTATTGTTCTTATTGTTCTTATGGTTCATCAGAAGAAAATGATTAATAATAAAATGAAAACAAACAACGCAGGTAATAGTAGTATATTTGGTAAATAAAGTAAAAGCATAAACACCCCTAAGTTAGTTGAATGCTTATCTGTGTTTTTAATTATCCATGTCTTGTATAATAAAAGTTTGTATAAAATTTTAGAGTATTTATTAAAGCGTCTAAATACGCTTAATTTTCATAATACCATACTGTATGATATGATCAGTTTACTGTGTTATAAAACGGCTAATATTCTAAAATAGCTTATTCATAAAGAACATAGTATTAATAAATATGACCTCTAGTAAAAGCTGATACGCGGGTAAAGGATTTGCACCCCTGTAGACTGGGCATGAGCCAGTTATGTTACTTTTACATCAACCCGCATATATTATAGCATACAATACTTTGTTGTTTTCATTTTTTTCTTCTTATTTCTTCATGAGAATGATGTCATCAGAAGAAAATAAAAGAAAACAACTGTATAGCCCAGACAGGAATCGAACCTGTACTATAATGGTGAAAGCATTACATCTTAACCGTTGGATAACTGGGCCTAAAACATGAGCAGTAAGGTATTTTACATTTTTTTTTCTGATTTCTTTTCTTCATGACATCATTCTCATGAAGAAAAGAAAGTAAGCCCAGTGCAAGTATTGCACTTGCTTCCACCGATTACAAAACGGTAGCATTACTTTTATGCTAACCAGGCATTGTACTCGTATGCAGTTGAAGCTAGCTCATATTAAAAAGTGTGAAACACAATGTATAGATAAACGTACTAATTAGTAGGTTATAAAATTAGTATCTAACGCCTAAGAACATCACAATTCTTTAAACTTAGACCTATTAATTAAGATCCTATCCTTACTTTTAGTTATATTCTTTTATTAAATTCATGATATGTGTTTAATAAAATGAATATTAACTAAAAAATAAAAACGACTTAAAATCGTAGTATTAAACTACATATATTTAAGAATATCCTAAGGTATATTTCGTGCTTAGATGCATTCAGCACTTATCATTCACTAACGTAGCCTTCCTGCCGTGCCTGCCGTTTTCTATTCTAGTGTAAAATAAAACCCAGTGTAAATCATAGTATTTGTCCTGTTGTCGTACATTTAGCTATAGACTTACAAATCACAGTTCTAAAAGTTATTAACTGTAAAACTGTATTAATATAATAAGACTAAACAACAGGTAAACTATAGGTTAATATACCCAACTCCTTTCGTACAAGGGGCTATCCTTATTCTATTCTAATCTCCTCTAGAAGATAGAAACCATACTGCCTCACGGCGTATTTAACCCAGCTCGTGTAACTCTTTAATCGACGGACAGGCGAACCCTTCATGGCTCCTGCATTCATGTGGATAAGTTAAGCCGACATCGAGGTGCCAAACTCCGCACCCAATTTGAACTCTCTTGCGCTAATTAGCCTGTTATCCCTAGCGTAGCTTTTTCAATAATCCAAGACCTTTCCTTTCTGCATCTTGTGATAATATGCCCCGCTTACGCGACTGAAAGACATGTAAGTCAAACAGTAAAGCAAGATTAAGCCGTTAAACTTGATAAGTAAAATAATTATCATTTAAGCAGATATCTTTAAAATAATATTTATAGAAAAGTCTCTGATAAATAACAAAAATGGTTATTTAATGTAGTTGTGTATGATTTCCCGGGTTTTGTCTAACAACAAATAAAGAACAATTTAATTACATCTATACTTTATAATAGTGAAAATCTTACTTCAAATTAAAAAAAAAAAGTTCCAACTTAAAATAGATATGTAACTGAATTAGCAATAAAATATAAAGAATATATTAAAATAAGACCAACTTCAGACTAAAAATAAAAAACATGTAGGACTCTTATATTTTATGAAATAAGTGTGTACACGTTTAATTGCATATCGCAATTTTACAAAAATGAATTTGGATACACCCAGGTACTTTTTGTGGGGTCTGTGCCCCGCATAAACTGCCACCTAGCAATTGTTCCTATAAACTCGTTAGTCCAGTATGTAAGGTTTATATAATATGATAAATGAAGTAAAGGTGTCTCAATTATATCTTAGCAATTACCTTATTTACTAAAACTCATCTTATCATATTCGGTAACTAGCAACAGTAAAGCTGCATAGGGTCTTCTCGTCCAACTAGAGGTAAACTGTATCTGCACAGTTATTACAATTTCACCGAGCCAATCATTGAGACAGCTGTTGTATCGTTACACCATTCATGCAAGACCGCAGTTAACGGCCGAGGTATTACGCTACCTTAGGACCCTCATCTGTAAGGCCGCCATTGAAAGGGGGTTCCTTCAAAGCCTGGCTTATTTTAGTCAACCAAGCAAATCCGATAACCAGCCACCATCGGGCAGACATCACACTCAATACTTCGAATTTATTTCTTTGCAGCGTGCTTTGTTTTAATTAAACAGTCGTACAACACCATTCTGTGCCTCCTATCCCATATCTGATATTAATCAAAAGGGACGGCCCACCTTCTCCCGAAGTTACGCGAGTCAATTTGCCGAGTTCCTTAATGATTGTTAACTCGAACGCCTTCGTATACTCTACTTGCTTACTTGTGTTAGTATTTAGGTACGGTAAAGCATTTGCTAAACATGTCATCTCATTTAGTTTATTACTGTTTAGCAAACGAGATATATAGTTTTCCAGAACATTTGTCACTACATTTATTTCTGATGAAGAAAATAAAAATAAATAATGGTATTTTCTATAAATCTTAGATTTGCTCATCGTTTACCCCTTTTGGGAAAGTATTTTTTTTTAATTAAATATATAATTAACTTAGAGGCCGTAACTTTAATTAAATTCCATAAGCTTTAGGCGAGGGTCTTCCCCTTTATCGTTACTCATGTCAGCATTTTCGCTTGGCTTGTTAAAATTTAGGTAAATTAATAAAAAATACCCCTTATAAATTTTATTATGCCTTCTAAAGACATAATAATAAACTTCCCCAATGTTCTGCTACCCCACATATACAATGTAATGTATAAATACATTAATATATTTGGACAAGGTCTCGGTATATTATTTAGATCCGTTAAATAATCGGTGCTTTTATCCTTATTAACATTATGCTTTAAACCAGTGCTCTGTTACGAGATCTTCAGAAAATGGCCGCCTCTAAGCCTATTGCCTGGTTGTTTGGAATAAATACTCCCTTAATTTCACTTAACAATAATTTTGGAACCTTATTAACTCTTGTTCTGGGCTGTTTCCCTTTAGACATACAACCTTATCGCACTATGTCTGACAATTCAATATTCATATCTAGTCCTTCCGAGAACAAATACTCACTGATAGAGTCTTCACGACCCCCCAATGTCCGCAAAAAGCATTTGATTCCTTTTCCTGAATTAACAGGAGAATGAGTACTAGTTGCATGAGATCACAATTCTGTACCTTCTGATATTCTATTTAAATTACCTACTTAAATAGGTTTCGCAGAAAACCAGCTATCTTAGTCAGTTTTGTCTTTCACTAACTTACCACAATTCTTCGGATATCTTTACAACGATAACCCGTTCGGACTTTTATATTCCTGATTGTAGTAAAATCACTAAGCTTCGGGTCTAATATTTGATACTGCATCATTATATCATAATTGTTTTATCTACGCAATATGTAAAGCAACTCTTAATTCTAAACTTTTATACTGCTCGCATCAAACATTAACTTGCTGACCCATTATGCAAAAGGTACGCTCTACTCGTTTATTTAAACTTTTTTTGAGCTGCTTCTAAAATTGCTATTTCAATCATTTCCCTCACGGTACTTTTCGCTATCACATATATATCATATTTAGTCTTAGAGGAAGGTTCCCCTTTTATTCAAACAGATATGTACTCCAATTTACTTGTTTAAGACTTTTCTTATTTCATTCACATTACTTAAAGAATCTCTTTTGATTTGTTTTCCTGAAGTTAGTAAGATATTTCACTTCGCTTCGTTTATTTTTCTTTTTTTTCTTCTTTATTGTTTAGTCTGGCTCCTTAGCCTGTACAATTTTAAAGATAAAAAAAATTACACATAATTTCTTATTAGAGTTGAACATGATCTCACTGCATGTATCGTTTATATTACACGTTTAAGCCACACTCGCTAGCTCTCCTTGATATATAGCTATGATTCCATAACAATCTCTTTGTATACTTGTATGTCATTTATTCATCATTATACGATTTATTCATGATATGTTCATGAATAAAAAGAATAAATGACAAAAATAATACTTTCTATATCATCTACGTTACTAGTGTAGATTATACTTATGATCTATTTTCTGTTTTATAATTCTTATTGTTTATAATAAGATAAGTCGGGTCATTATGATTCGAACATAACACATCCTCAACCCAAATGAGGCGCCTAACCAACCTGGCTCTAACCCGTATATAAATATAATTTTTATCTAAGTATAAGTCATATAATCTTTCTATAATATGTCTATGATTACTTTTGATTGTATCAGAGAATATCCGATTCGAACGGATGTGATAAATTTAACCAAATAAGTTTCAAGCTTATCACCTTAAACCACTCAGTCAATTCTCTTACAATAAATATGATGATGGCATTATGACAAGCAATAGTAAATGATTCTTCAGCGATTTGAACGCCGAACATACCCTCATCAAGGGCACACTTTACCAATTAAGTTAAAGAATCTTTATTCTGTTGATGATGCTCATGCTCCGCAAGCAAGCATGCCATACTTCTTGCTTGTGAAGCATGAGCATGATAGCAAGCCATGTCTTTTTCTTCTGATCATGTCACAAGCAAACAAAAAAATACCATTATAAAATATTAACAATGCCATAATTACTAGAGTAAAGCTGTTTATTATTTTTTATTTAATTTTTAAAAGTCCTCAATAGTACGGAAAAAAGATGATTCGAACATCCAGGTGTTTATTACACAATACTTAGCAAATATCTTGCCTTACCAATGGCAATTTTTCCTTATTTTAGTATAAAGTCAGGCAAGTAGGAGAAAATGGAGCAAAACCTTCAGAAATTATATACGAGTTAGACCGGCTACGATCCGGCATCTTCTTTCTCGACAAGAAAGTACTTTACCAATTAAGTTACTAACTCTAAATCTTATAATATACGGCCAGCCGAACTTGAATCGGCACACTTCATTTGGAAGACGAACGGTCTACCATTAACCTATGGCCGTTTTATTACTATGAATGAAAAAAAGATATACATGATGCTGATGTCATACTCCTTGCTTGCGAAGCATGAGCAAGCAAGGAGAAATGACATGGCATTATAGCAAGCAAGTAATAAATTTATTTAATCTAATTATTTGCATGCCATGTTTCACAAGCAACTAATAATTAAACAGAAACTAATAAAAGTACAAATGTGTTTTGTAATGTAATTGGTATGCTACAAAGGAAATACTAACCTCTTAATGTTTCCTTTGTAGCCGGGGAATTTTTTGTTTTTTTTTACTTTAGTTGACCCAGCGCAACTTCCACTATGGATAGTATAGGGTGAGCGATAATAAGACGAAGAGGATGAGCTTTAAAACTATATCTTATTAAGTTTGTTATATTTATTTTATATTATTTTATTCTTTTAACAATCTCTTAAGCCAAACAAATATATTTTATATTAGTTGCTTACGAAGCATTAGCATCATGCAAGAATATAGTATTTAGCACCCTATTATTTTTCTTCGCGCATAGGCACTTTGTGTTAGGGTACCTTATACCTCACATAAGGGGTCTTAATAAAATTAGGTACATAGGATGAACAAGATGAAAACTCACCTGAAATACTCCATAATTATAATTCATCCAAGCAAAGCCAACTTTTGTTATGGAGCATCATACCACAAAACCCAACAAAGAGGATTGCTGTTATGTTATTGCGAGGTAAAGAGAGCAAATCTGCAACAATAACTATTGATACTCATACCCGTACTAATACCTATACTGATGCTAGTACTGACTTTTGCAGTAGAGCCAAAGGAAAAAAGCAAAGAATAAATCCTAATAACTTCGATCTTAATGAATATACTCAATTTAAAGGTGATGCGTTGCGTTGCATCAGCATCAGCATTCACTATAAAAAAATTTTTTGTTTTCCTGTGGGGGCAACAAAGTCTAGAGATTGCTGTTGCTTGCGAAGCATGAACTTCATGCTTCGCAAGCAACAACAAAAAGAACAAATAGATACAGCCTGTGCTACTACCCTTAATAAACCAAGTCCTGTTGTGTTCTGTAGCGGAGAACAGACATAGTTGAGATATATCTACAGTTTATTTGGTGTCGCTAAATAATGAACCTTCGCAAAAGTTTTCATCCTTTTCACCTAATCGTTTATAATACCTTAAAATTTATCTAAATTTTTTAAGTTTTTTAAGTTAAAAAATATAAATGAACTGGACAAATCTTGTAAATATTATGAGATAAAGAACAAGAAGTATATGATATTTACCCTTATGTCGTAGGCCTACTTAATATTGCGCAAATTTTACGACTTTATTTAGCCTTCTCAGTTTTTCTATACTTACTATTACTTTTTCGGTTACTTGCTTTACGTTTATCTAGTAGAGTTAGACCATCTTCATCTGCTGTTGTATCGTTTCTCACTCTTTCACGATATCTAGCACTTGATGCTTTACATCTCTCTTTCTATAGTGGAGTTAGACCATTTTCATCTACTGTTGTATCGTTTATCAATCTTTCACGAAATCTAGCACTTGCTTGTTTCTTCTTTAATTTTCTCTCCTTTTATTTTTCCTGATCTTCAGTTGCTTTTTTACTAGTTGTTTTTTTACTAGTTGATTTTTTCTTATCATTAGTAGACTGTTGCATATAAGAGTCAGTGTTATTATTGTGTGGGGGTCCTCCCGGCTTTTGCTTAGATTTGCGACCAGTTGGTCTTTTTTCTGCTTTTTTACGAGAAGCCCTAACATACACTATATATGGTAAATATAGAATGCTATAAAAAAACATTAGCAAGGAAACAACTAAAATAATCCAGTATAAAACTGGATGTCTTCTTGAAAAATCAGGATCGATGTATCTAATATATATAATCATTAAAGAACTTATAGTAAATGCGCTAAACGCGACATCTAAATAGAAGTTAAAACTACATATAACAATTAAAAATAAAGCGCAATACCCCTCTTTTAATCCCGATGTAAGCGTGGGATATTTATTAGAAAGAGAAGAGTAAAGTAGACAATATCTTTTTAATGCTCAAAAAAAATTAGGGTAATAATATGACAAATAATCTAGAATTCTTTTGAAGTTTTTATCTAATTTACATATAAGCCTATAACAAAAATTAAGGAGTTTAGGTGATAAATATGGAACAATTAAATTAGAAAGCTTATTACTAATAAGTACTTGTACATACTCTGATAATTTTTTTATTAAAAGTTTACAAAGATATACAAATACAGGTATAAGTCATTTATAAGAAAAGTTTATAGTGTGTGAAATAACTACAAAATTTGTACTTATAATATAAATACCAAAAAAAAAACAAGCAAAAGTTATAATAAAGTTTTAATCTTTTGTGATTTTAATGATGATCTTAAGAAAAATACATGGCATGCAAATTTGTATAATATTATGCCAGACTCATAAAAGGTTTTGCCTACATCTAATTTTGTCAAGCTAAAATAATGACATTTAGGTAAAGAGAAAACAAAAGAGATGAAACGAGATAGATATATTAAGTTTATAATATTAATATATATACTTATAATTAAGATCCCCAATAATAAATAGAAATAAAAAGGATTAATCAAACAATATCAACAAAGTGCCAATAAAGTATAGAGGACTCCAAACCCAGGTGATGGTTGTCAGTAAAATGATAAGCTAATACCCTTCATAAGCCTACCCCTATAAAAGCAGTCCCTATCATTACGTGTACAAATGTTTCAATAACTCACATTATTGTTCAGACTATGTATTCATATAAGCCTAATGAAACTTCGATGATATAGAAGTTTAATTTTTTTATATGTAGAGTTTAATGCCATTCTTTTACTTTAACTAAAAATTAAAATAACATAATATTTATTGGCTAGTCGTTGAACCTTAATATATTGCCTAACAACATATCATTGGCAGCAAATTATCTTAGTAATTTTTGAAAAACAACAAGACTTTCTTGCTATTATCTCTATTTGCAATAATAAATATATATATTAACTTAAAACAAACTTATAGGCTTTATAGGGAATGCTGATGCTTCGCAACGCATCACCTGAAATTAAACAATGTTTAATTTTATTCCTTCCTATGTTAAGGTTTTTAGCACAATCGATCATACTAGGATAAATAGTTTTCTTACCACTACTATCTATAACAATAATATTTGTAGCTTCACTTACTAATTTATCAGTATCTCTATAATACCTTGCTCTCTGTTTAATGACATATGGACTATCAATTAAATAAAGTTTAGGTATTAGATTTTCTATTTCATAAAGGGAAATACGTTGCATATTATCAAGTAAATAAGTATTAGTTGTCATTCTATGCTTATTAATATGTAATTTTATTGCACTGAATAAATAATGACCTTCAGAGATAGTGTGATAACCTTTATAATAGATATTAACTAAATTTAATCATAAAGAGAAATCTTTAGACTTTAAAGATTTTAAAATAATAGTATCACTATCATACATTAATGGAATTAATACTTCTATAAGTTGTTTTATTCTATTAACTTCTAAAACTAAAGGGGCTACAATTAACTCTATCTGTTATTTGAGAAGTTAATCTTAAATTACCTAGATTAAGGAATTATTTAATTTTATTATATAATTCTAACTCCTTAATATGATTTTCTAATTTAAATCTAGGTACAAACTTATTAGTTGAAAATGTGCCATCTCCGATCTCCGTCAATAAAGCCTGCTAATAAAAACTTAGTAATTTTACTATTAATAGAACTTGGTATTCATTTACCAGACATACTATTCATTTATTTTTTACATTTAATTATTACTAATTTATCTAGATGAGATAAATGACTTTTATCTTTAACTAATGTAACTGCTTTTTTAAATAATACAAAAGGATGATACTTTGAACTATTAAGATTAACAGAGTCAAATATAGGTAATATTACATGTAATAAAGAATTTCTATCATTTACAAAATAATTTCCTACAAATCATTCTAAGAAATTTTTTTGTAAAGAATAATTAGCTTTTTTATCTTTATCATGAAAAGCAATATGTATTAATAATTTGTTATTAATTTCAGCATTCTTTTCAATGCTATAAATTTATTTTAAGTAAAATATATATAATTATATATGGGGCTACATTATTTAACCCATGAAAACCTGTCCCGAAGTAGAAACAGGAACCATATGTGCTGTCAGATAATGTAAATGAAGAAACTGTATATTCTAAACCTTGTAAACCAGTAAAGACTAAGGCTAATATTACAGTAAAAACTATACCATACAAGCCTCCTCTTCTATTTCCTTGTATTAAAGAATGATGAGCATAAGTAACTGTAAAACCTGATGATAATAATATTACTGTATTTAGTAAGGGTAGTTCGAACGGATTAACAGAATCTATACCCTTAGGCGGTCACTGAGCCCCCATTTCTGCGGCAGGTGATAACGCACTATGAAAATATGTTCAAAAAATAGCCATAAAAAATAATGCTTCACTTACTATAAACAAACCAACTCCCATGTTTAAACCCCTCTGTACAGCTAAAGTGTGATTACCTAAGTATGTTGCCTCATTAATAACATCTCTAAATCAAAATGACATAGATAAGATTACTATAAGTAAAGCCATGAACAGAAAATCCTGTGCTGAATAAAAGCCATGCATTGTTAAAACACCTGACGTAGTTATAGCTAAAAGAGATATACTTGTAGAAATTGGTCAAGGTGAGGGAGAAACGAGGTGGAAAGGGTGCGCCTGAAAATTACTCCTTACTAAATACGTCATTTTAATTATTAGATTATACATGTCAAAAAAAGCATAATCATATTATGGTAAATCCTTTTTTGAACACGTAAGCCTTCTCATGCTTAAGAGCTAATTTCCTTATAGTCTTATACCCTTTGTTCATGTCATATGAAAATAGAACAAACAAATTATACACTAACAAAGCTGGTTACATGTCAGACAATATTTACCTGGTACTATCCATTTCCATCCGCATCTTGGACATCTTAGCCCGGTGTAGGCATATAAATAAGCATCTAGACTTCTGTTAAAAAAGCTAGAAAAAACAACATAATGTTAGAAAAATGACACTAGATGTTCATGCTTCGCAACACATAGTAGTATTCAGGTATTCTATTAAATGGAGGAGATATGTTTGTAAAAGAATTAAGAGAGAGAAAAAGATATCATGGTTTTCGTATTCGTGTAATTATTCTCATGCCATGATGTGAATCACATCACAAGCAAGAAGAAAAGACATGGCAATGGAAAAAGACATGGCATCACATCACAAGCAATCGTAAAGAATAGTCATCATTTAATATTTATGGATATTAGTTAACAAGAAGTTTGAAAAGTTAATAAAAAATAAAGTTTAAACTTATAGTTTTAAGCTTCAGAAGATAACTTTAAATAATGTATATCATAAATTTAGAACTTTACAATAGAATTTTAAATATTGTATTAGTATAGAATGGGCATTATAGCTCTAAATAATGGCCGAGAGTCTAATCCTTTTGTTTTATTGTTATAACAGCGTTACCAACCATATCTAACAATAGTATTATAGACATTATTATAAGCTTAGAATGAGCCTTATAATACTGGATAGTGCCCAATAAGGAATAGCTGATTTGAACACCTAACCTTCCGTGTGTAAAACGGTCGCTCTACCATTGAGCTAATTCCCTTATAGCCTTTGTTAATCTTATATAAAAACTATGTTGTTCATCATATATCTAAGTGTTGCGATTTATTTTCTTACTTCTCTGATGATCTGAAGAAGAAAAATAAGCATCAGCGTTATCTTAAAAACTAATTTGTATAAGACCTATGGGATTTGAACCCATATAATGATGATTAAAAGTCACACATTTTACCAGTTAAACTAAAGTCTCTAGCCTTCTCATAGTGTGTAAGAAACATACATTTTACTTTAAATGTTAAACTTTAAGAGTTTACATAAATATAACCTGATCTAATTCTAATCCTTTTGTTTTATTGTTATAACGATGGTACCAACCATAGCTAACAATAGTATTATAGATGTTATTATAAGCCATATAAAATAACTTGTATACATAATGTTACCTATGCTTGTGATATGTGTTGTTTCTGCCAGATTACCATCTCAAACTTTAGAAGTTACAAACATTTTTTCACTTTTGTCACTAATAGAGATATTTAAAAAACCATTTAGATACTGAATGGCTTTATAAAATGTAAAATGTCCTGACATATCCTTTATGTTAAAGCTTGATAAATAGACAGGTAAAATTTCACGTACAAAAGAATTAAAAGATACAATTATTAATAGTGCTAACGGTATACTATTACTAGTGTAGCTGAAAAGTTCAGATATTCTAACATTTATTAACATCAGTATAAATAAAAATAAAATTGATACAGCTCCAACATAAACTAATAAATATGATAGACCAATAAAATTTATACCTAAAAACAGTAAATAACATGCAATACTTAAAAATAATCCTATTAAAAACAAGACTGACACTATGGGGTTTTTACTTATTATGATAAAAATGCTTAAAAAAATAGAAAGTAGGGATATAAAGTCTAAGCTTTCTGCTCTATAACCGTTAGTAAAAGTCTCGTTTACAAGCAGTAAGCTATTAGTCATATTAAATTGTAGAAGTTTTATATGTCATTATTTAACCAGAGCACTTTTTACATAGCTTATTTTTTAAGGAGCAACATGTAGTAGTCATTTAAAGTTAGACAAAAAATATTACTTGCGAAGCATTAGCTTTAAGGTTTAATGATACTTGCTTGTGATGATGCTTCGCATCACATCATAGCATTATAATCTACACAAATTTTCCACTAGTTTTTTTTTAATAAGATGACTCATCATAAGTATGTTAAAAAGTGCGTATAAGATTCGAACTTATAATCGTCGTGGCCGAAACACACCGCTCAACCAGTTAAGCTAACACACCTTAATACTAGTAAGATAAAACCTATAGTGTTTTAGCTAAATTCTAACAATATTACCTCTAAGATTAGAATTATATACTTTAAATTATGTTATAGTATACTGTTTCCTATTGTCATATTAATACTAGAAACTAATAATGAAAACTATGTGTCCATCATCTTATTTTTCATTTTTAACACTAGAATAAAAATTTACAGTTCATAAGCTATTAATTATCTACAAAAGATATTTAGACAAATTTAAGACATTCTAATGAGCTTCATATTTTACTAGTTAAACCAAAGTTTTTATATTTAGGATGCTGATGCCATTTGATCATCTTTTCTGATTTATTCAGGATTTATTCATTAGAACGATGTCATGAATAAAATATAAGAAAACAGAAGAAAATAAAAATAATCACAAGCAATCGCAACATAAATTACATATTATAGAAACGCAATGCTTAATTAATTTAACTAATTTAAGGTAAAAAGATTACATTTTTTATGATTGTCTATAAAAATAAAAAGCATTGTATAAACAGCCTTTGAAGTGAATTGAACACTCATCAAAATATTAACAGTATATTGCTTTACCATTAAGCTACAAAGGCTATGAACAAAGAATAGTTATGCTTTTAAATAAAACATATGTCAAGAATACTCGGACTCGAACTGAGAACTTGAAGTTTGAAGCTTCTTATTTTACCATTAAATTATATTCTTTTTATCCCTTTTTATATTTATGAAAAGAAGTATTACAGAAAGTTCTATAAATATTAAACTATTAATCCAGGTAGTTTATAAACGTCTCAAGTAAAGCTTGTATTTTTTTTTTTTATCTTTTCGTTAGCTTAAGGTTATCTAGAGTTTATTACATTATTGTTGAGATTTGTTGACACTTTTTGTACGCGTTGCATGAAAATTGTATACCTTTTTTTAAGTTATGTTGTTTCTCTTTATTGTTATGATGCCATGTCTTTTGCCATGTATTTTCTTCTGATGATCACAAGCAATCAGAAAATCACAAGCAAGCCATATTATTTCTGATTATATACTTTTAGCTTCAGGACATAGCTTGTACTTTTTCATCTTATTCTTGTTTTTGTAACTTTTTTCTTATTGCCCTGTGTTGCGAAGCTTATAAAGCGTCATAACTGTTATAGCTACCTGCTGGTCCACTGGCTTCAGTTATTTGCGCTCCACTACTCCTTGATTCCATACTCGCTATATCACCAGTTTTATTTTAATCAGGTTATGTATAAAATAGCATAAAAAAAAACTAAAAATCATTATTAATAATAAAATAACAAAGAAAATTAAAGTATGATTTTTTGATAAATTAGTATTCATAAATCAAAAATACACAATGATTAGAACATTTATAGTAAAAACAACAAATATCATATAAAATATTGTTAACGTGTATAGCAATTAAAAACACAGCATTCTAGATCTTTTTTAATATGTAGTGTACTTATTTAATAAGTTATAAAATACAGTCATGCAACTATTAACTAAACTTAAACCTTAACACTTGGCATATGGAATATGAATTAAACCTGTAGTTAGAAAAGAAACTAGATAAAACATACAACTAAAAATACTCCAAACTGGAAAGTAAGCCAAGGAAAAAACAAGATGAATAGAACGGACTTAAAAATCACTTATTAAGTTTATTATGTAAAATTTTTAAAAGCAGATAATAGCGCACAATTAGGAATAGCTCCTTTGAATTAATGATAATGACACATTTACCAGTTAAAGTATCTAAGTTTATTAAACATGGCTTGCTTGTGACATGAACGAAGAAAATACATTCAGCATCATGAGCATCATAAAAAAACTAGATAAATAATGCTAAAGGTATTAATTGATCACATGGTTTAATAATACTAAAAGAAATGTACCGTAACGTAGACCTGCGTGAAAAATTACTCAAGTTTCTCATGTAGGAAACAAGAGATTCGAACTCTTAAAAGCTAGTAGCTACTGAGTTTACAGCTCAACCCATATTACCAATTATGGAAGTTTCCTTTAATTATTAGTTATAAATCAATAGACTTTATTGTGATATGATGCAAAGCATCCTCACAAGCAAGAAGAAAAGACATGGCATTATAATGTCAATAATATTGTTACTGATCTTATCTAATGCCCTCTAGTGGAGTCATAAGCACCCATAGCTAAACCAACTTATAATTTATTTAGTATTTATGTTTATAACCGATGCCATGATGTGTTGCTTGTGATGCTTTGCAACACAAGCAACACAACTACACCTATAAATATTTTATTTTTTGTTTATTGCGTTTTTACTCTTTATCTTTAGCAGAATAATTAATGAGATGCTACGGCTAGCGGTTTTTAATGTATTCGGCTTATTGTCTTATTTTTTATTTAAAAAGATAAATAATTTTTAAAATATTATATTCAGGTCTAGACTTGTCTAAATAAAACTGTTTCCTTTTATTGATCAAGAGAACAAGACTTAATAATATCTAACCTAAAATTACTTAGTTTAAGAACATTAATGAACATAGAGTGTTAAGCAAGGTGTTATTCTTTAACTGTTTAATAATTATTTAGTCTTTAAAGAGACATATCATGCAATATAATTTTTAATGTTTACCTTTTTACCTTGTTAATTAAAATATGATGAACACCATATTTATTCTTATCATTATTTTACTGTATAACTTTATATTTAGCAAATAATTCACTTAAATTGTTATATTTTCTTGATCATTTCTATTATGATAACATATTTGTTTTTCTTCTGATTAATCACTTTTGTTACAGTTGAACCGCAATGTTTTAATAAGGTTTATTATAGCTGTTGTTACTAAGTATCATCCCTCTTGAATAATACTAGGCTTTTTATCACCCAACCCAATGTTATCACCAGGCATGATCTTATTTTCCTAGTGTTATATTTAATGAAACTGCCTTCATACAATGATAAGGAGTTGCGAAGCATCATATTAGTTAAATGTTTATATCTTTAGAGATTATAGCATCTTATAGTTATTCATCATGAACGTAGAAAATACGTATGTTTTTTTGTAATTGGTATGTTACAAAGGAAACACCAACCTCTTAATGTTTCCTTTGTAACCGGGGGTATTTTTAATATTTATTAATCCCGTGCAATTTCCACTACACGAACCGTATTTCGACTTAACCCCAATCAAAATCACGCATACGAAGACACCATGCCTAAGTTATTAGACCAAATCGCCTAAATTGAAAGTAAACACTAGCCAAACTTATTGCACATACTTCTTTCGGCGCCTGACGAGTAGTGAGTACCTATCTGAGATTAGATTCACCGTGCCGTACTTATACACGATTACTAGTAATTCCTATTTCACGTAGTCGAGTTACAGACTACAATCCATTGTGAGTGTATATCCAGTTTTGGGGGATTAGCTCAATTTCACAATTTCACACCCTTTTGTAAGGTTTATGTGGCACGTCTATAGCCCACAATATTTAGGCCATGATGACTTGTCTTAGTCCCTGTTATCATATCCAATATAGCGGGGAACTACTCTATATAAAAAATAAAGTAAGGGTTTACGTTAATTTAATGGAACTAACCTAAGTCTCACGACATTAACTGAAGACAGCCGTGCAACGCTTGTAGATATATGTTATTGCCTCTTGATTAATTTTATTCTCTTTTCCTGTTTTTGTTCTTGTTCTTTAATTGTTTAATCAAGTAAAAAAAAGAAGAAAATTAATGAGATAACAATAAATAATATAAATATTCAAATTGTGGTAAGGTTTTTTGCGGATTATCAAATTAAACAACATACTTCACTACTGGTTTCAGAAACGGTCTAATGATTTCAATTCCAATGTTGCCAAATTACTCATGAGGTGGAATGCTTACACTTTCATTTATAGAATAAACTTAGACGTCTAATCTATGACATTCATCATTTTCTGCTTAAACTACTAGGGTATCTAATCCTGTTTGTTACACAAAGCCTTCGTCCCTCAACGTCAGTTATCACATAAGGGGATGCCTTCGCCTATACCTGTGCCATGATTTTTCTTTCGAAAAGAGGTATGACAGAATTTCATCTCTACACCAGCAGTACTTTAATACCCCCTCGTAAGTAACTCTAGTAAATTAGTCCCTTTTATTTATTTAAAGCTTGATTCACCGTCTAGGTACCCTTTAAACCGATTAAACATGAATAACACTAGTCTTCTACGTATTACCGCGACTGCTGGCACGTAATTTGGTCAAGACACATAGGCAGACAATGTCATTATCATAATTCTACCTAGAATTTTATTCAACATAGTCGAGCTTGCATCATTAATGATACAAGTAGCTATTGCTATACATTCCTCCAAGTTGCTGGTTCAGCCGTTAGGCTATTGACCAAAATTCCTCACTGCTGTGACAATCGTCATGGGTTTTCTTCAGCCCCACTGTGGTCGATCAACCTTTCAGTTACGACTACGTGCGTTTAGCTAGTTAGGCTTTTAATCCTAACTACTACCACGCACGAGATACAAACATCTAAGAGCGAAACTTAACGTTCTTTATTATTATAAGGGATCTTTCTCCTTACTCCAAGGTAGTTACATTATCTTATACTCACCTGTACACCACTACATCGCCCCATAGGCACGAAGTCGTTCGATTAGCATGTGTCAAGCATTTGGACAGCGTTCATTCAGAGCCATCATCAAACTCAACTCCATAAAATAGTATATTTTACCCACGTAATGATATACTACTAGTATAGTATTTTAACAACTAGACAAATGTAAAATATACACCATGTTATTAAATGTTATTATGGCTTCGTATCTTTTACATTTGCTAGTAAAAACTCCCCTGGAAAATACAATATTGCATTATAGTCTTTATTGTTTACTTCATTAAAGCGATAACTAAATAGAAGTTTCACATGTAAGTTATAGCTCTTATTAGGTAAGACCTTTTTAGTTCATTTGCTAAAGTGTCTATAGATTTATAAACTGAGATCATAACTTTAATGATTTAACATTTAATAAACTCCAGCCGCATACCAAATAAAAAATAAAGCCTTTATGCTTAGGACACATGTCAGCTATTTTATATGCAAATTTTGTTGCATCTTGCATCCTTTTTTAATGAAAAAAGTATTGAGGAAAAACTTTTCATGTTTACATTATTAAGCGACATTAGAGTATTAGATTTTTTATAAAAAATGATCTACATCTTAGATCATTTTATAAAGTCCTCTTTTTTTAGGACTTTGCGATTAATTTGTTTTACATTAAAGCTGAATTACTAGTAGTTTACTTATATATGTTGTTGTCACTTTCTCCAGGTATTTATATTTTAACTACATTTGACAATTTACTTATTTTTTCTGATTCTTTCTGAACAGAAGAAAAATAAATAGGGAGACTGATAAAGATCATAATCAGAAGAAAAAGAAGCATATAAAAAAAGATATTAGCAGTAACTATAATTTACTTATAAAAACGCGTGTATTAAATAAACGTACAAATCTTGGTAAAATGTACTTTGAAAATATATATATCATCAGTATAAGTAAAATAAAAGCAAAGGTTATTTGATTTAAGAAGTAAAAAGGCACTAACTGTGGCATATCCTTGGTATATTATTAATTGTTGGTGCTATCAATTTTCATCTATGCATCGTAATCTAACTAAAGATAAAAGGGTCAAGGTATTAACGTGGTTGCTCACATCTACGACAATGTTTTCCAGGTAATACGTATACTGTTATACCTTGTTCGGCATATCGTAGACATTTGTTATCAAATTTCCCTTCATGAGAATTGTATGTATAAATTACTATTAAAACTAAAGCAAAACAAGCTAATATTAGCCCAACAAAATCTGTTATAGATACTTGCTTGTGGTCATGCTTATTTTTCTTCATGACATCCTTCTCATGAAGAAAACAAGAAGAAATTACATGGCACTATACATAGTAAAATAAATGTCTTCATGTAATATATAAAAAGGGTACAAGTTGTGATATATGCATGGTATATTATTAATAGTTGGTACTGTATACAGCTTTCTTATGAATTGTAATCTAATTAAAGATAAAAGGGTCAAGGTGTTGCGTTGCTTGATCATATCATGGCTTGCTTGCTTGCGGAACATGAGCATGAGCGTGAGCATCAGCATCATAAAACGGTCAAGATAAAAAATAATATGATACATCTTAGTATTATTATTAGCAATAAAGTTACTGCTTTTGTTAGCTTTTCTTAATTGATTGGTAAATCCAGTAAGAATAGCTAATAAGAATGTTACGAAGAGAGTCCTTTCGCTTTATGTACTCTAGAATACATGTTATTTAGGTTAAATCACAGGACCTTTTTCTAGGGACTTATCTCACCGACAGGAATGCCATGTCTTTTCTTCTGATTATCATAAGTAAGAAGAAAAGACATGGCATGATCACAAGCATTTCCTGTATTTCTATCCCTAATGTTCTAGGAAGGCTAGGAGGTTATCATCCAGGACAGAATAAATAAATGCTTTGCATGATCATACCAGTTAACAGGAAAATGCCCCGTGTGGACAATAGAGTTACAAAACTTAAAGTAACAAAAAAGCAAATAAAAAGGGTGTAGGGAATGATCATGTGTTACGTTGCCTTTTTTTGTCTTCTGATGAAAAAAAAGCATCAGCATGAGAATTATTACAGTAGGCTTAGTATTTATAAAGAGATAAATTTATATCTTAATAGTTTATTTCAAGTATTTAAAGCTTATACCACATGCTTAAAACATAAATTATTAATTTATGTAATAATAAATGTCTTATTTATAAAAAAAGATTTAACATAGTATTTTATCTTATAGCATAAGGTATGCCTAATTCTTACTTGTATATAAGTACAGGTAACTAGGCATGTAACAGAGGAAAGACTATTACCAAGGTTATTGTAAGTATAAACAATATCCGCCTTATTTAACATGGAAAGCGTTAGTTTTTCTTTAATCAGAATATTAACTCGCCAATCATATACTGTTTCTTGGCAACCTTTAGGGTTGCCAATAAACAATGACTACCTTTACTTTATAATGAAGTTTTGTTACAACTTATGTTATTACATGAATTATTTATTCCCTGTATCCACCTTTTACAAGACGGTTCAGACTATTTTATCCTTTTTATTTGTTTTCTATATTAATATAGGGTTGCGAGAATTGTAAAAAAATTAAATGTCATATATTTGTATAATATTTAAAGATATGTGATGCTTTTTTTTTCTTGAGATTGATGTCATAACAAAATAAATCGTAACACCAAGCATTTAACTACTACTTACCCATGCTTTTAAACCATAGGATCCAATACGTATCCTAGATTTTAATTTAGTATGTTGTAAATTAGATTTTGCATAACCTCTTAGAAGAACTGCTGATAAACCTTTATAAGAAGAATCCATGTTTCTTATATTACCTTTATACCTAAGTTTAAAGAGAGACCTGTCAGCTCTGTTACGTTTAGTTAATCTACCTGCTGCCTCTAACCTTATACCACTTACAGATTTATTTTTAATAGATTTTAAAATGGTGTTTAGTATAAATAATGGATAATTACGATACATTAAATTTTGAGGAAAATGTAATTTAAAATCTTTTAGTTTACATATAGAATTTTTAGGATCTAGATTTAAGAAGAATCCTTCTAATAGATCACGGAATTGTGATTTAATATTGGACTTCAGACTTATAAAATTAGCCATTGTGTTATTAACTTTTAAATTTTGAAGTTTTCTTTTTCTATTATAAATTTCTTCGTATAAAGCAAATCTATCTATAGAGGGTAATTTAAACATTAATAAAGAGGTTCTCAAGACTCTTAATAACTTATTTTTTCTGTTTTTTAATTTTGTAACTAAAGTATCTGAAAAAATATAGCTGTTAAGATATAGATATTTTAGATTTACAAGATTAAACTCTACTTTTTTATTATAGACCCTTGTAACTAGACTAGTTAAAGGTAAAAGATATTTTTTTTCAAACTTTGATTCATTAAAAGATATTAACTGTGAAAAATAAATCTCAAGCATTTCTTTGCGCAGAGACCTTATAACATAATGTTTAAGATAACTTGTCTCATACTTTTTAAATTTACTATTAGGTTGTTTTATTTTATCGTTTTTTTCATGGCAAGAAGAAAAATAAGAAGATAAGCCAAGTGATTTTAAAGCTAATTTTTTTTGCTTTTTAACTCTTGATTGGATTTTTAATCTTTTTTTAGTTACAGTACTATCTTTAACTAAGTCATTTATTGCTACCCTAATCATTTTGTTAAAATAATATTTCACTTGTCTGTTATAGACATATATAGTAACAATTACTTTGTCATTTGTATGTTTCAACTCTGCTCTGCTAATTAATATCCTATTAATTGATAACCTTCTACCTCTTACGCGCGAGCGTCGGGCGTTTATTTTTTTCTCTAGTTTACGGCTATAAAAGTTAAAATAACTTTTGACTAATTTAAGTGTAACTTTGTCTAGAGTAGGTAATAACTTAAGGGTTTTATTATTATAAACATATATACTATTAAATCACTCGTTATGTGCAGGGGGATAATGTCTGGGTTTCCCTATATAATTGTAGTTACTTTCTACATTTACTTTTTGTCTATTATGTTTTTTCAACCTTGTATTAAACATGTTTAATGTATCAATAGCGTTATGACAAACATGTTGCGAAGCATCTGGACCTGATAATTCACTTTTTAGTGCAACATAAACTAGAAAATTAGGCTTGGGTATGTTGTTTATTGCATACAGCATATTTTTTATATAAATAAATTTACATGTGTTGTAATGATTTCAGGTAATTAGTAAAATTTTCATTCATTAGGTCATATGACATAGAACTTTGTGGTTATATAACCCTTTTATTGTTCTTACCTTAACATTTACATGTCTTTTATTTTAGTTGATCTCATGATGAACTAAAGATAAAAACAAATATATAAAGGCTTAGGTCTATTTCATTAATTTGAAAAATTAATTATTATACGAGTACTTTTTATGTGTGTTACAAGGCATCAGATGCCCAAATTATGTAACAAAAGCTATGTTGAAATGAAAAGGAGACGGAGAAAAAATTAATCTGTTCATGCAAAAAATTAGAAGCACAGATCTCATGAACCTAATATAGAACTAATTATGTAATTAATTTTATCATGTTATTTAACAGATAAATTAAAGATGCTATGAAAAGTACACCCTCCGTTTAAATTACTTAAAACAATACATCTTTTTGCGTTATAGAGGATTGGATATTTATTTTCTGATAAAGGACTTCATAGGTTGGCCTGTACCAGTCCCAACCGTCATCGTAGAGTAGGCTTGAATAGGTGCAATTTCAACAGGATAACCTCGAGTAACTACCCTAAAATTAAGGAGATTGGTATCCATTATAGCACTTACCCAAATACCTATAGGTTGTACCGGTAAAGGTCCAGGTACTTCAGGATGGTGACTGTTCGCAGTGTATTCAGGCAACTCTAGTCCTCACCTTCTAGTATTGCCAACTACAACCTCCTTTCTCTTGTATGAAGTTTAAGGCCAGATTCTTGAAAGTCTACTGCCTGTGGCATCATTTAGATCAACTAATACCCTTTTTATCTTGCCTGTTATAGGTGCCTGCTAATTTACATAAGTAATATTAGCAACAGGGGGATTCGTTTGAGTTGGACCTGGAACTTTAACAATATGATCTTGTTTATGGACCTGGTCCTGATTAGTAGATGATCCTTGTTCAGTACAGAATAGTATAATCACTAATACTAAAACGCATATAAGAATAGGACTAGAATTAGAAATAGTTTTAAACATATTAGAATAATCTAAGTAAAAAGGCACTAACTGTGGCATATCCTTGGTATATTATTAATTGTTGGTGCTATCAATTTTAATTTATGCATCGTAATGTTAAAGATAAAAGGGTCAAGGTATTAATATATGAGAGTTGAAATAATTATATCAACTCTAGCCTATGCGTCGTAATCTAACTATCAATTATAATCTATGCGTTGTAATCTAACTAAAGATAAAAGGCTCAAGGTATTAACATGCAAAAGTTGAAAGAGTGGATAATAATGTTACGAAGAGAGTCCTTTCGCTTTATGCCCCTAGAATATATGTTATTTAGATTAAATCACAGGGCCCTTCTCTTGGGACTATCTCACCGATGGTTTTCTGTATTTCTATCCTTGATGATAATCTTTTAGGAAGCCTAAGACGTCATCATCAGGGACAGGATAGATAAATGCTTCGCATGATCATACCAGTTAACAGGAAAAAATGCGAGAATAAAAGCTAATCTAAGTCCCAAAGAAACATTTTTTGCTAAATTAAATTGAATTTACTTATATTTACAAGATATTAAGGACATCTGAATAATTACTTAGTTGTGTTGCTTGATCACATCATGGCATGCGAAGCATCAACATGACATACCGGTAAATTTGTTAAAATGGGCACATTAGTAGGCTTTATGTATACATATAACATATTATAAGTCATATATAACCCTTCCCCTTTACATAGTTTATCGCTTTTATTTCTAATAGCTATTTATGCTTAATTATGTCAATCATAACAATAAAAATAAATATTAAAAAAAAACAAATAGACTAAAAAAAATTTAGTCATATTTTTTTATGTTATTTATTAATTTATCTGTTAAGTTTACCCTCACGGGTAAATCTCTCTTTAAATTGTCAGATTCTAGCACTTTATCACTGTGCGCTTTTTCAACAAACTGGTCTATACCGGAGATACCTTCACCTTTTTTTGCCTCGGCATACTGTATAAATTTTGCCAGATAAGGAGAATTCTCAGGCTCTTTTATAGTAGTTTCATTTACATTCGCAACTCTCTCACCTGTACGAGCCCATCCTTCCTCTCGGGCTCACTTTTCTGCCACAATTTTATCCTTCTCAGCTGATAAATAATTAGCTAGCTCCTCATAAGTTTTCTCAGGCACGTCAATTGGAGGAACTAGTGTTTCAGTAGGAAGGGGGAGATCAGTAGGATTTGGACGATTAGGAGGCCCTGTAGGACCAGTAGGAAATGGATGATTAGGAGGCCCTGTTGGACCTGTAGGAGGTTCTAATGGTGATGGTAAATCAGAAGGACTTGGATCCACGTCCTTAAAATTGATAAGAGTGGAAAAATCACCTTGTAACCAGCTAGCAAAAACTAGTTGGCTAGTTTCCCAAAAAGAAGGAGTGTAAGCATCCTTTATAATATCTCAGATAAAAGCATCCGATAAGAATTCCGACTGTAAAGGTAAGCTCGTGAAGGCATGAGGTTTAGGTGGACTATTTAACACTCACTCTAAACAGTTGAACGCACTATTTAAAAGAATTTGTAGTAAATTTTTCATTGTTTAATGTAAATCTAGGGCATCTTTAATATATGAAGAAGTTAAAACCACGAACACTTGTGCTTGAATAAAAGCTATTCCTAGTTCTAAACCTGAAAAGGCTATAATAAAAGCTAAGGGTATTAAACCTATAAAAAAATAAAGAAAGGCTGATGTCATAATATTATAGGCAAACCCACTCAAGATATTAAGTAACATATGACCACTTAATATGTTGGCTGCTAATCTAAGACCTAATGAAACATTTCTTGCTAAATATGAAATGAATTCAATTAATACCAGCAATGGTAACAAGGCTAGAGGGCAACCGGCTGGTACAAATAAAGAGAAAAATTTTAAACCATGTTTTATAAACCCTAAGATGGTTGCTCCTAGCACTACAGTAAAACTAATAAAAAATGTTAGGCTAAAATGAGAAGTAGAAGCGAAACTGTACGGTACCATACCTATAAGATTGTTTATCAAAATAAATAGAAATAATGCATAGATAAAAGGAAAATACATTTGTCCCTTCTTTGCGTTTATTTGGTTTATTACTATGCTATTTAGAGTAGCATAAATAGACTCTTGACTTATTGATCATCTATTACATATTACTTTATTATAGTTTGTAGCTAAAAAGTTTAGCAATAAAGCTATGAATGCACTTATTGTTAAATAAAGTCTAATGTTGGTTAGAGAAAGATGAAGGTTAACTAAAATAGGGGCATCCAAACTTAATAGATTCCTTATCTCAAACTGGTCTAGAGGGCTCTGAATATAGCCTTGTTTACTACTATAACTAGATTTTGCCTTATTATAATAATTCGTAAAGTTTTTTTTACTACTAAATATTACAGTATGTATGCTAAACATTGTAAACATTCATAATGTAGAGATTAATACATCATTAACAAATGACAGAGTGCTTGGTTTATAAGAAGATAAAACATTACGCCTTATTATAGCAGAAAAGAGAGCTAATATAAAATATAGTCCAAGAACGGGCACACCTAGTGTATCATTCAAATAAGGGGAAAACCAGCGGCCAATTAGGCTTATAAGAATGTTTAGTAATATAATTTTAAATGAAGTATATCTCAGCTTCCCATTATGATCATTTTCTTTAACACAATCGTTCTCACACGTTTGCATGTCCTCGAGTATATTAGTTGTACGTTATTGATAAAATTTTTAGATTGAAATTGCAGAAAAATAAGAATTAACATATAGTACTATATAGTATGGCTTTATCACCAAAAACTCCAACAATAGTTAAAAGAAAAACATAAAGATATTTTTTAAATTTAGGTTTGCTTAATTTACTTTTTAAAACAATTTTATCATTTTTATTTTCATTTATATGCATTAGCTGATCTTCTTAAACACATTTTTTCATGATAAAGCCATGTATTTTCTTCTTGCTTGTGATCATGAGAAGAAAATACATGGCATTATCACAAGCAACTAGTAATAAACAAACAATAGTATTATGATAAATTTTTTTATTATAACACTGTTGTTCATAAATTGAAAGATTGTAACAAGAAATAAAGCAGTTAGCTCTTTCTATATGCTTATCAATAAAAACAAGCTTGTACAGGAATATGCGGAAAAAGTTATAAATCGGCGACTTTTATCGCAGGTTAAAAAACATCGAAACAAGACAAGCTTCAAACGCATACATAACCCGTTGAGTTTAATAATACATAAGAATAGGAGCTTGCTTAGCCTTGGCACACCATTAAGGGTGTGCCGCTTGTTGTATTCTATAAGAGAGATACATTAGTAGGTATTATTTCGAAACCATATAAAATACAGGGAAGTAATATTATAAAAGCTATTACTAATGGTAAAAGTATAGTTCAGCAAAATGACATCAATTGATCATAACGTATTCTAGGTAAGGAAGCTCTTGCTCATATGAACACAAATATCATAACACAAGCCTTAAATCCCAAGGTTAGACTATATGTTATTCCTTCTATTAAGGGGTCAGAGAATAAAGTTCTATCTTCATTGAACGGAATATTTAAAATAGTAACGTATAAAGATGGATCGTATAAGTAGGGATCATAATAATAAGGATCGAAATAATAAGGATCGTTTAAATAAAGATCAATCTCTTTAATTAAGTATATGAGAGATGTATAATTTAAGTTATAACCGCCTAAAAAGAATATACTTGTTAAAATACAAATAAGAACAATACTAGCATATTCGGCTAAGAAGAAAAAAACGAATATAACTGCAGAATGTTCTGTCATAAACCCACTAACTAGCTCAGATTCCGAACATAAATTATAAGAAAAAAGATAGTTTTTTAAGGAAAGCCCTGAATTTATATATTTATCCACCATGACCTATATATGCTTAAAAGTTTAGCTAAAGATACATTGCTTTTTAATTCAGAAATTAATTTACCATTTAAGTCATAAACACCTCTAGACTGATAATGTCTATTTTTTCTAAGACTTCTTTTTGATTAAGTCATTCTGTACTTAAGCAAACATAGCGTAGAATGAATGAGGTTTATTTATTAATTTAAGCGCTTCTATTGTATGATGTGATAAAGACCTTATATGATTAGGTTCCTGCTTATTTTGTTTAGACGCTTTAACACTAGCCTCTATGGTATGTTTGTATTAAAGGCTTGTAATCGTTTTTATAAAGAGTGCTAAAGTAAAACTTTTAAATCTAATGCCTCGCAACTAATTAATAAGAGCTTTATTGCTAAAGCTCTTATTTTTTCTTGTTTTTCTTCATATGAAAAGTATTCATATACACAAAGCTTAAAGCTATGTAAACTATGTTTTATCATTGCTTTTTGTAATGCTACGTTAGACTTTTTACCCCTTAGACGTTAAATAAGTTTATTTGATGTTGCTTGTGATTTCCTTAATGAGAAGAAAAAGACATGGCTTGTGAAGCATGCGAAGGATGCGAAGCATCACATCTTTAGTGCTTAAAATTTAATGCTTATTGTTTATAGTATTAGCTAAACAATGAATATTTTAAGACATAACAGTAACACATGATTATTATAATGTAGTTTAAAAACTTTTATAGCTGTAGATACATGTCAGGTGAAAACAGTAAACATAAAGTAGAATGGCTTTTATGTCTATTTATAACATGTTTACTTTGTGTTTTAGAGGGTAATCCAGTATATATCTGTTTCAGATTTATGTTAATTTTTGCATTTTCATACATAGTCGGACTAGATCTTATTAAATACAAAAATTTGCATGAATGATCGCGTATAGTCTCTGAGGATCCTTATAAGATAATTACATTTTCCGTTTGTTTCCTGCTGTTTGTCCTATGCTTAGGGTTTCACAGCAAATGGCAATCTTTAACGAGACCAAATCATTATTAGTTTATAGCCTCGGCTAAATCAAAGGGAGCTCTATTTGTTTCTGCTATGCATCCAATAAAAAAAATTATAAAGATAGGAAATAGTGGTACAAGATATCAGATTGCTTTTTGCATTTCTGTATTAACTGTTAAGCTTAAACTACCTGATAACAATACAACAAGCAGGATAGCTGAACTTAATATCAATTCATAGCTAATTAGTTGAGCAGTACTTCTCAATGAACCTAAAAAGGCATATTTAGAATTAGCTGATCCAAATTTGTTATAATAGAAGCTATTTATCTTCTACTTCCATAATTCACATTATGGTTCAGACTATATTATAATCTTATATATATATTAATTTTTTCATCAAAAGATACTACAAATAATCTATGACTATTAATTTATAAATGGCATGCTATGTGTTTTCTTCGTTCATGTCACAAGCAACAAGTAAAAGATCAACTACATATTCTTTTTTAGTTCTTTTATTGTAAAATAATCCAATTGTTTACTAAAAAGATATACTTTTTTACATGTGATCAACTGTTTTTGTATTTAAATGTCTTTTAATAATTCTACATTAAAAGATTCAGCAGCTAACTTTAGGAAAATTATTTATTAAATATAATGTTTGTAAATTGTAAGCTCAAACCTTTTCCTTATTACCTAACTGTAGTTTATTTCTTTATCCGTAAGTTGCTTACTAAATAAATATGTACCTTTTATTTATTCTGCTAGTGTCAATTAAATAGTTAATAACATTTCTACTAATACCTATTGCATTTGATGCTTGAGTTTTAGATACAAAAGGGTTCTCTTTATTCATTCTAGTGTTTGAGCTTCATATGCTCAAACTTTTTGAGCTATGTTGTTGTTAAGTTTCATATAATTTCATACAGTTTTAACTAACTTAAATGTTCCTTTTAAATCTATAATAGGTTTACTATTATACAATTTACCTCTAAATGTAATATTAGTATCTATATAGATAGATATTGTATGTCTAGCTATTTTTTGTAATTGACTAGCTTCTATAATGCTTTTATATTTAGCATCTTTTTGATTTAGATCATTACTCATAATTTAATAAACATACACTTCTTTAGATTTACCACTTACATAAATTGTATTATTATCTTTTAACATAGATAATTTAGTAGCTAAAGTTACACATATTTGTGATTTATAAAATGAAGAAGAAAAGGTAGTATTTAATAAAGGGAGATATTATTGTAAATAATAATTCTCTCTAGTTCTGGTGATGTTGCGATTTATTTCATTCTGATGATCTGAAGCATCAGCATCATATTTCTATTATTGATATTTTAAAATGCTCTCAACCTACTAGAGATTAACAAAAAGATAAAATTTACTATTAGCATTAGCTTTAAATTATTGTTTAATCTTCTTTTAAATAAAATAGTTCTATCTATATAATATACTAAACAATTATATTTATATTCTATGAGAGATATACAACTAACAGATCCTCATTTTTTTTTTAGTTCAGACTTCTTTTTTAATGTTTCACATTCATTACAAGTAACTAAAACTTTATCATGAAAAGGTTTTACAATAGCATTTCTATCTTTGTAATTGCGATTTATTTTCTTCTTATGATCTGAAGAAAAAGAAGCATCAACATCAGATCTTTTATATAAATATTATGTAGTTACTTTCATTCCTCAATATTTGAACTTTTTTCCTTTTTAGTTGTTGCTTGCTTGTGATCATCAGAAGAAAAGACATGGCATGAGCATGACCTTCAATTTTAGTTGTATAATATCTTTTACCTACTGGATTAAACTTGCCCACTAGATAAAATCTACTAAAAAGTCTAGAAGTAAGTATATAAGTAGGAGATTGAATCAAAACCTTATAATTGAAAGCTTTGTTGCGATTTCTTTTCTTCTGATGATCTAAAAAAAAAATAAGCATGAGCATACCATGAATAAGAGAAAATATAATAGTAGGGTCTATAGTAGCGTTATTTAAATTTATAGCTAAGACACTAGATAATTCAGACTTAGCCTTTAAACTTGATAATAAAATAATATTTTTTAAGATTTTGGGCGCTCGTGGTAAAGTTATTGACTTCTCTTGAGTCTCATCTACTAGTCGTTGAACATTTAAAGTTTAATCAATAGTTTCTTAAAAAAAATTAAAACTATTTCATACCTTATTTTAACAAGATATGTTAAGAAAATTAAACTAGACTCTTCTTCAAGTTGACTTTTAAAGTTTAAAAATGTTTCTTGAAATTGACCCAATATTTTACTTATTACTCGCGTAATAAGGGGACTGATCATTAATCCTGCTAATAATATACCATAAGTAGATAAGGAAGAAACTGCTAAGATATAAAGTATTCCTAAATCAAAGTCTAATATAGCTAGGCCAGGACCATATGGTATAACAGAAAATCCTAACAAGGAAAAGATTAAAGTTATGATAGGTCCAAGAAAAAATAAAACTAAGTTAGCCTGTGTGGGGGAAACATATTCTTTTAAAAGAAGCTTTAAGGCATCTGCAAACGCCTGTAATAGACCGTAATATCCTACTAAATTAGGTCCTAATCTTCTTTGCATACTTGCCATTGTTTTTCTCTCTGCAATTGTAACATAAGCTACGGTTAATAATGCTGGCACACTTAATATTATAACTTCTATAACAGATATAAATATAGGTAAATATAACATGGTATTAATAATAAGACATATAACATGTTATCAGAAGAAATAACCATTTAAACTTAAAAACTTTCCTGACAATAATGTAAATTAAAAATATAAGTAAACTAGAATTTTGTTAATTTTAGAGTATTATAAAGTATGTGTTGCGTTTTTTCTGATTTCTTCAGATTTCTTCATGAGAATGATGTCATGAATAAAATGAAGAAAATCAAAAGATAAGCATGACAATAAATCTAATACATTTAAGGCAACAGATATATTATTTATTATTAGTAGTATATATTTACAATGTAATAAAGCAAAGATAGATTTAAAAAATAAATACATGAATAAGAAACTTTTTTTATAACATAGGGAATACATGAATAAAAAACTTTTTTTATAACATAGGGAATACGCCCCGCCCCACGTAGTTCAGTGATAACAACCAGGTATTTTATCTCCCAATGCTGATCATGTATTTTTCTTCTTGCTTGTGACATGATCAGCATTATAACAAGCAATCTTTTATACATACTTATCTACATTAACATATAGAAAATATATAGGAAGTATAATTTATACATGAAAACTTTTTAATAAAAGCTGAATTATTAGTAGTTTACTAAGATTAGTAAAAAACAAAAATAAAATCTGCTATAAACCAATAAAGTATAAGTCTTTAACTGGATACAAATAAGCCAATTCCTGTTATTGTCCGTGTGTCTAAATAAAGGCTGGGTTAAGGATTGATATTTAATAGCTATATTAAACTGGACAAAAGAAACTTTTAATCATTGTCACATATATGTAATATATTATTTATTTTCTGCTAAAAACCAACACTTACATATTTGCATGAATTTGCATAAAATCTAAATTTTATCAATAAAGCCATACATAAACCTAATAAGCTTTGGACTTTCCGATGCTATTTATTTAAAAGTAGCATTAAACAATGTCTATCACAGTATTAATCCTTTTCACGTATAAATTAATAATAGCAAAATGTGCACCTATACTAACAAAGCATAAAGTCTCTACTTGCAATAAAAAAGGGCAAGTCTAATAGAAAATGAAAAAAATCTCATTTCATAAATTAATTTTGTAATGTTATTGAACAGACACTGCAAAGATGCTATGAAAAGTACACCCTCCGTTTATATTACTCAAAACAATGCACCTCTTTGCGTTATAGACAATCATTTAAGGCCATACCCCCTTGCCCAGCCCTACCCTCCCGGGGGGGGGGGGTAAGTGTAACTTTTATCAATAAAGTTAGAGACTCCCGACTGTACATTAGATATAATTTCATATACCCACTTGTTAGATCTTTATTTTCTTATGAAGGATTTCATAGTTTGACCTGTACCAGTCCCAGTTGTTGTCAGTGAGTAAGCTTGAATAGACGCAGTTTCAACAGGATAACCTCGAGTAACTACCCTAAGATTAAAGAGACGGGGATCCAACATAGAAGGGACCCAAATTCCTGTGTGTCCATTTCGTTGTACCTCGGGATAACGAGTTCCTGATCGTGCGTAATCAGCTACAGTATTATCAGGCATTTCTAATCCGGACCTTACAGTATTACCAACCCTAACATGTTTTAGTTGAAATGAAGTTTGAGGCCAGAGGCGTCTAAGGTTAGACCCATCGGCATCATTTAGATCAACTACTACTTTTCTTATAATACCCGCTCTAGCGGCGGGGTTATCTACATAAGTAAGATCAATAAGAGGAGAATCTGCTTTACTTGGACGTGGAATTTTAACAATATGATCTTGTTTATGGACCTGGTCCTGATTAGTAGATGATCCTTGCTCAGTACAGAGTAGTATAATAGCTAATACTAATACTAAAACGCATAAAAGAATAGGACTGCGCGGCATTCCTTGTAAATCTAATAAATATGATTCTAAAAAGTAAAAAGGCACTAACTGTGGCATATCCTTGGTATATTATTAATTGTTGGTGCTATCAATTTTAATTTATGCATCGTAATCTAACTAAAGATAAAAGGGTCAAGGTATTAACGTTGTTGCTCACATCTACGATATATGGTAGATGTTTGTTAATCATATATTATTTGATCACAATTGTATGTATAAATTACTGTCCTAATATGTGTATTGTAATCTAATTAAAGATCCTAATATGTGTATTGTAATCTAATTAAAGATAAAAGGCTCAAGGTATTAACATGCAAAAAGTGAAAGAGTTGATAATAATGTCTTGAAGGTAGTACTTTTGCTTTATGCCCTATAGTATATAGGTTATTTAGGTTAAAGATAACATGTGTTATACTACAACCAGATCTTTTATCTTTTAAGACTTACACCTTTCCAATATTTTCTATACACTTATGTATATTAACCTATAAAAATATATAGGAAATAAAATTTATACCTCTTATGTATAATATGAGTAATAATTAAATAAACTACTTGTCAGAATATAGCAAATAAAAGAAAACGAGGTATTATTTCTAGGCATTATTCGCTACCCTAAGTCTAAAACCGAAAAGAAAATAGCGTATTCTAGCAAACACTCTTGGAGAACAATAATAAAAAAAGATTGAATAAAAGTAAAAATAGAATATCTTTGCTTCGCATGCTTCGCAACTCCACAGTTAAAATTTGGCTTTAAGTAACATTATAGTTCATGTACTCTTCTCCTATTCACATCTTAGTATATAATACTAAGATGAGAAATCTGTGCATATTTCCTTTTAAAAGGGATTGCTAGGCAAGCTAGCAGTTATCTACAACAGGTATCTAGATGAAGAATATAAAATTCATATTTTCATCATACCCCTGGGGATAAGAGAAAATACTGTAGAAGCACATATTAGTTTTTTGTAAAGCCAATACAGAACTAACTATCTAATTAATGATATATATAAAAGCGGTAGCTAGGCTAAAGAAATTTATGATTTTAGATTTATATAACCTTTATCTCTAGAATAATTCTAATCTAAATGGACTTTCCTATGCTATTTATTTAAAAGTAGTATTAAACAATGTGTATCACAGTATTAATCCTTTTTATGTGTAAATTGAGAACAGCAAAATTATATGTGTATTAGGGGCTGGCAGTGGTTTATAACTATTCCTTAAGAAACATTCTCCTACCTTGCCGAACTATGTCTGAATTAGCAGATTTTACATAAAAATGATCTGAACCTAAATTATTCTGAGGATAAGCGTTAACCCATACACCTCTATTATTTGTACCAGGTTGAGTTACCTCCTCTATTAAATATTTTATAACGCATGCCCTAGGTTGACCCTTGACTACCATCTGTTCAGTGGCATGTGTGGGCTCATAATATAAGTAGGGCTTTGCTGTAAAAAGTTCTGACAATCTCTTACCTGATGGTTGTGACCAGTCAAATATTGCTACACGAAGTCTACCACGACCTCCCCTTGCTTGGCCTGATAGTATTTCATATCCTAAATTTACAGTAGGATGCCCTTGATTTTGACCATTAGGAGAAGATCGAGGATCAGGAACATCATTTATGGTATTAGAAGGAAATGGATGATCAAGAGGCCCAGTTGTACCAGAAGGAGGTTCTAGTGTTGGTAGTTTAAAAAAACTACTTGGATCCACCTCCTTAAAATTGGTTATATTGGATAAATCATAATGGAAAAACGACATAACAATAAATAAAGGCGTTAAATAATAATTTGTAATAGCAAATGCTAGGAGTAAAAAACAATTTGATAAATTAATTGCAACATTTAATTGTTCATTGTGCATGGATCAATTTATCCGAGCCTTAGGCACACGTATTTTATTTATTAACTGCCTTACTATATTGAATACATACATAACAGGAAATCAAGTAGAAAAGATAATTATAAGAAAAATACAAACATTGTTATTTATATATAGGTCTAAATAACTAAAGGTTATTGTTCTTATAGTATATGATACTATAAATAATCCTAGTAAAGAAAAAAAAATTGAAAAGGGTGAGCTTTTAAATTTCTAAATAAATTCTTTCAATTTTTAGTATTTATTATAAAATTGTGTGTGTTTGCAAAGCATGACAAATATAATTTGTATAAAGTAAGACATGCAGAAACACTTAATATGATATTAAATATTAAAAAGCCAAGTGATAATTCACTCATAGCACCTAGAACATTACTTTGTAAAGGTAAGCTCGTGAAGGCATGAGGTTTAGGTGGACTATTTAAGTCTCATTCTAAAGAGTTATACACTATCTTTAAGATTACTTAGATTTGAATGCTTGGCAATTTAATTTTGTTTTTCATTATTTTTTAACAAGGAATAGGGAAGCTGCTAGAATAAAAGTTAAAAAGACTTTAATCAGCTTAATAATAATATATTGACATGGGTGATGATTAAATGGCATCATCTTTTGTTTGTATGAAAACATACAGTGTAGACGGTGGCTTAATTTTTTATGTTATAACATAATTTATATTATGTTTTAACATAATATAAATTATATCAGAAATTTACGTGAACTCTGCCCAATTTTACGTGTTATTAAGTATGTGTGTCACAATATCATATCAGATCTTTATAAAGGAATTTGTAGAATAGGAGGGGAGAAAACTATGATTATAACGTACGCTACCCTCATAAATAAAAATAATTTAGACTCTTTAATCTTTGGCTTTAAGTAACATTATAGTTCATGTACTCTTCTCCTATTCACATATTAATAAATGATACTAACATGGGAAATCTGTGCATATTTCCTTTTAAAGCCCATCAAGAAAAGGGATTGCTTTGCTAGACAAGCTAGCAGTTATCTACAAAACATCTCTAGATGCTTCACAAGAAGAGATCAAGAATATAAAACTCATCTCTTGCGAAGGGTGAGAAAAATTAGAAGCACATATGTAAAACAAGTATTGGAAACCGCCCCACTTAATTCTATCAGTTATATATATTTGATCAGCAGAAGTAAAAAGGTATTTTTTCTTCTTCAAATGAAGAAGAAAAAAAGATCAGCATCACAATAACAAATCTAATGCTATAAACTTAACAGAAAAGCTATTTATTATTAGTAATACATATCTTTGTAAAAGATGTAAAATGTACCGCCCACCCACGCGGCACTTCGTGACAACAGCCATAAATTATGTCTCCGTAGCCCTATGTCTATTAAATAAAAAGGATTTATTCTAATGTTTTTGTAAAATGTATTGCTAACATATCTACAGAATTAAGTTTCTGAGAATATTATCAATGAACGCGATTTAAGCTTATTGCATCACATCATAATTACTCAGGGTATTATATTAGGCTATTATAACAATCTATACCATTATCAGTACATATTGTAAGAGAATAGTCACGCAAATTGTGTAATAAATTAGCCACATAAAAGATATTATCCACTCGTGTATTAATTAGCCTGTTATAATTTAGATACACAGCCCTTACAGTATCCATGCTGGCTCCTGCATGTACAAACACCCGTATAGCACTGAGATCAGTAACAGTAGGTAATAAGTTTAAATGTTTATATGTTTAATTATTTCTTTCTCTTAATGCTAAATAAGATCTACCATTACTACTAATCTCTATATCATTTCCTAGACTTAAAACAGTTGCTCCTAAACGGTTGACTCGATCCACCTGAGCCCTAGGAATGTTAGTACTACTCCTGTTTGCTTGATCGGGTACTGCCTGTTCTTTAAACTGACTACTATTGTTAGCCTTGGGGGTATTTTTTCACTGGTTTTCAGCTCCATCGAACTTTAACCCTTTTACACCCGGGCCTGCCTCTGGAACATCTACTAATTTAGTAGTAGCACCAGGGTATAATTATTTTAAATTTGTGCCGGAAGAATCCAACTTATCAATCACTGCTCAATAAGGCCTATTGCCAGCTCTACTTTGTATATATGTAATATCCAAAGTTGGGCTATTACTGTCACTATTGATCGGAGTAGTAGAGGATCCCGCTTTACCTGTGTTTGGTAAAACAGTTGAGGATGATTCCTTACAATAATTTACCAGAGAAGTGGAGGATGTACATGCTTCTGTTTCAGTATTACATGTAGAACTAGGCATAGATTCTAGTTCACTGAAACTTAAATAATGATAAAAGGAGATCAGATATAATAAAGGACTAAAGTAGTAACCAATAACAGCGAATCCTAAGACTAGAAGAATATTTCTCATAGTTATAGAGCTATGCAACTCCTTATTATTTATGGATAAATTTATGTGAGTATATACTGGGACATAAACAACACCATTCTTAAGAAGAAAAGGTGCAAGAGTCATAGGCTTACATATAAAATTTATGACCTGTATCACTATGTGATACGTATACAGCACAGGTAATATAGTCGAAAAAACAATTATAAGATAAGTAAATAGTTCTACTTCATACATACCTAAAGAATAAAATACCATAGTTCTAACACAGAATGATATTATAAGGAAAAGTAATCATTTAAAAAGAAATAGGCAAGGGTTATTTATTAAATTTTTAAATAAACATTTGAAAAATGTTTTATTACTTACATTTAAAATTTTCTGTGAAAGATATAGTTTATATATAGTAATACATCCAAAAATAGTTAATATTAGAGCACAAAAAAGAGATGTAAAATTACTTACAATATACAGATTACTACTCTGTATGGGTAAGCTAGTGGAGGCATGAGGTTTAGGTGGACTATTTAAGCCTCATTCTAACGAGTTGTAAACTCTACTTAATAGAGTTTGTAGTAAACCAAAAGATAACCGAGCTGTTAGTCCAAGATAAATAGATGTAGTAGAAATTGGTCAAGCTGAGTGAGGTGAGTGAGAAGCAAGGTGAAAGGGGTGCGCCTGAAAATTACTCCTTACTAAATACGTCATTTAAGTTATTAGATTATGCATGTCAAAAAAAAACATAAATCATTTTTTGAACACGTTTAAATAAAAAAATTTGTCATAAACCTTTGGCTTTATGTTACATTATAGTTAATGTACCCTTCTCCTATTCACATCTTAGTTGCCCTCCTGGCATGTAAAGACTAAGATGAGAACTATGTGCATGTTTCCTTTTAAAGCCCATCAATAAAACGGATCGCAAGCCAGCAGTTATCTACAATACATCTCTAGACGAAGAATATAAAATTCATATTTTCATCATACCCCCGGGGATAAGGGGTAAGAAAAAATACTGTAGAAGCACATATTAGTTTTTTTGTTTTGCTATCATGCTCATGCTTCTTGCTTGCGAAGCATGAGCATGAGCAAGAAGTATGGCACTATCATGGCATGACCCAATACAAAAGTAACTATCTAATTAATGAGATAGATAAATTTAAAATTATCTATTTTTTTTCAAAAATTCAATCAAGTCGTTAGATTGTACTATGGATTTACGCCCACCTCCAGCCTCTATCATGACCTTGATATTAGGGTTGCTAGGGCTCCCTTTAACTGTGGCAAAATACCCAGGACGTTCACCTAATAACTTTCTTGCTAGACCCCTTCTCTCATTGGGGCTAAGGGTTGCTTCAAATGAGTAGTCTTCAAATATAGATCTTTGTATTAATCTTTTTGAGTTTTTATTTGACTCATGAATTTCACGTTTTTGGGCCATTATTTTATTGTAAATGCCACCTATTTCTTCTTTAGATGGTGTTGGGCCAAACGTGCGATCTAAATCATCCTTACTCATCTTATCTCCAGCATGTATAACTCCAGAGCCAGCATATACACCAACTCGTGTAGGTTGTGCTGAAGTACCAGCTGCTGCTGATCCAGCATTAGAATCAGATGAACCTGAAGTACCAGCTGCTGCTGATCCAGAAACAGGCCCATGGGATGAACCTGTATAGGGGGCAGAGTCAGCAAGAATGCTTGAAATAGACATAATATTTCACCTTGAAGGTCTATTAGATGAACCTGAGTTTTGTCCAGCAGTAGGGGTCGAAGCATTAGAATCACCGTTCTTATATAATATGAGTCTTTTTCATATATCTATAACAACAGGACCTTCGGATGGGATGGCCACACCTGATACTAATGCTAATGCTGAACATATACATACATGCAACTCATTATAATTCCCACTAAATAAGTAAATCATTAAAGGTATACTTAAACCAGAAAAAACAATAAAAACTAACCTTGATATAGTTAGCTCTTTTTTGCTTACCTGACATATACTAAAAGCACAACAAAGGCTATATATTATACTAAATAAAGGAAGGTAAAGTAACAGATCCAGTTGACTTAACATAAATTTAGTAGGAAGTCTATATGCAATATAGATAAATAATACTAAAAAAACAGTATATAATAATTTTTCATTTAAATTATCTTTTATAAAGCGAAACCGAGTAGAAAAAAACTGCTTTGAACAGGTAAACTTACAAAAGCATGAGGTTTAGGTGGAGAATTTAATCCTCATTCTAAAGAGTTGAACACTCTACTTAAAAGAGTTTGCAATAAATCATAATAGAATTGAGGTGTTAGTCAAAGATATCTAGATGTAGCTTTACCTTCTACTAATTGTACATATAAAATGTGTAGAAATAGTCAAGTAGCTGCTACACTTATTAGAGAACCGAAACTAGATACTAGATTTCACCCTGCAAATGCGTCAGGATAATCACTTATTCTACGTGGCATACCTTGTAGACCTAAAAAATGTTGAGGAAAAAATGTAACATTAACTCCTGTAAACAGGATTCAGAAGTGTGTTTTACTTAAGGATTTGTTATAATCCACACCTAAGATTTTAGGTATTCAAAAATACCATGCACTGTATAGCGCAAATACAGCTCCCATACTCAGTACATAATGAAAATGAGCTACAACGTAATACGTATCGTGGAATGCTATGTCTAGTGATGCGTTCGCTAGAACGACTCCACTTAACCCTCCTACAGTGAACATAAACACAAATCCCAATGCGAAAAGCATAAAAGGATTTAGTAAAAATGATCCACCATAACTTGTAGCTAATCAACTGAATATTTTAATACCAGTAGGTACAGCTATAATTAATGTGGCAGCTGTGAAATAAGCTCTTGTATCCACGTCAAGTCCCACTGAATACATGTGATGACTTCAAACAACAAAACCTAATACACCTATGGACATCATGGCGTATACCATTCCAAGATAACCGAATACACTCTTATTTGAGCTAGCAGAGATAGTTGTACTAATTACACCGAAACCTGGTATGATTAATATATAAACCTCTGGGTGACCAAAAAATCAAAAAAGGTGTTGGTATAAAATAGGGTCACCACCACCTGCTACTTCAAAGAATGATGTGTTGAAATTTCTATCAGTTAATATCATAGTAATTCCACCGGCTAAAACGGGTAATGATAATAAAAGTAGAACGGCCGTAATAACAACGGCTCAACCGAATAATGCCAATTTGTGTAGTCTAATACCAGGACTTCTCATATTTAAGATTGTAGTTATGAAATTCATAGCTCCTAATAAACTACTTATACCTGAAAGATGTAAAGCAAAAATGGCTAGATCTACACTAGGTCCACTATGACTTTGTATTCCTGAAAGAGGAGGGTAAAGAGTTCAACCTGTACCCGCTCCATTCTCAATACCACTAGCAAATAAAAATAGTGCTATACTCGGTATCAGTAACCAAAAACTAATATTATTTAATCTAGGAAAAGCCATATCTGGACCCCCTACTAATAATGGTAATAAATGAACTAAGTGAATGTAGGCCCTCATTGTCAACTATCAAGTTGCTAGTTAAAGCATAATAGTATAATTTTGCTGGTCTATAATCACTCTTTCCCGAACCCAGCGGGACACTTTCGCGTCACTAGGCTCTCCATTAGAACTTATATTTAGGCCTAATCTCAAAACTACCAAAATTTCCACAGAACAGTTGTTTTACATTTTTTTATAAAGGATTACTTCTCCTCTCTAAACAATTTCTCAATATCAGATCCGATATTAGGATCATCGTCAAAGATGTCTTCTTTGTCCGGGGAGAACAAATTCCTTATGTCTTCACCAATATTGGGATCTCAATCGAAAACATTAGGATCATTATCCGTGAAATATCTTACGGTTTCACTATTATTTATTCTATTACGTCAGGCATTAACTCTTTGGTTTACAGGAATACATTCATAATGTTCTGCTAAAAATGGAAATTTATAAACTCATGCTTTTTGGATTAAAGTGTTTCAAAAAGAAAAAGGAAAAAAAAGAAGGTCGCAAATGCTTCATTCTTGTTCGCCAGAGTAAAATTGCTAGTGGTTATAGGACGCAATGTCTAGGTGTTCCCCTACCATCACCATGGGGTAGCCCTGTGAAATATGTTCCAAGCCCGGCAGTTAGATCTTCTTGAGCCGACCGGCTGATAGATCTCCTTGAGCTGAGCGGAGGGGGGTTGGGTTCCCCCCTCTGCTTTGTTCAAGGGGCTATCTGTCGTGCTTGTTTCATAAATTACAGGGTCCTTCGGCGGTAGATAGGGCACCCTATCAGTCTTAGAGGCTTTGAACTCACTCCTGCTGGCTGTCTCCGTGTACCCTTAAAAAGGTTTGGACTAGAGCAGGAGGCGACTTTAGGTCCCACTTCCAAATGCGACTCTCATCACCTCTCAGAGGTTTTTGCAGACAAGGCTAAGGGAGATAGCCTCCTTGATCAAAACAGAGGGGGGAACCCAACCCCCTCCGCTCAGCTCAAGGAGATCTATCAGCCGAACGGCTTAAGGAGATATAACTCCCGGGTTTGGAACATATTTCACAGGGCTTCTTTTTTTTGGTGTGGGAGACCAATGTCCCTACACTCGGGCTGCTAGAGGCGTTTCCCCTCTGTGTTGTTACACAGGGGGGACAAACCCGAGAACCCAATGCTAACAAGAGTAAGCAGAGTTATTAATCCATAAACGAACATAGTTTAGATAACATCTAAAAGTTTAACACCTCTTTCGATTTTAGGATAAGGAATTAACTCCAGATCCCTATTCTTGTAGGGTATCAAACATCTACCTCTTATTTTTAAACTCCTATGATGATATTCCCTTATCTAATGTTTAAGAGAACCTCCTACCATTCTATTGACTTTAACTTTGGTGTGTTTGTCCACGTGACAAGCCCTGCAAAGAGGAATTTGTTTGCGCTTTCTAGACGCCATAAGTTTATCAATCATGTCTAGATTAGGGTTCAAATCCTTAAGCTGTCTAATGTGATGCATTTCTACATTTACGCTAGACTCACACTTAACGCAAACTAGGTCGTCTAGATTGGCAATGGATTTTGATCCATATAGAGTTTGCACTACCGGAGTAGAGTTAATAAGAAATTTATAAGTTAATTTGTAGCTTGGTTTTAGAAAGCTATAAACCTTTTTTTTGTTTTCTTTACTAACATGTACATACTCTAGGTTGCCACCAAATTTGGTGTAAACCTTAGACATGGTATGTAGAGAAAACTTGGCTGCTAACAACTTTGCGCATGACTGTTTAAGCATATAAGTAGCACGACTTACTAACTTTCCATAGTTGTGTACAAAGTTATAGTAGTTTAATATTCCTCTTAACACAGAATTATAAAGATGTAGTATTTGTCTATGTTCCAGCGACATCCAAACAAATTTCGGATAAGAAATATTATTCTTCATAAAGCTGGCCATATGCAGTCGACTAACTATTCTTTCCAGAGGGGCCATTAATCTTAATTGTCTAGAGTTCTTTTTCAAGATTCCTACTTTATTTACTCTAACGAAAGAATGTTTTCTCGCTCTAGTAATTTCGGTACCCAAAAATAAAACTTTATCCATATTTAGATTAGTGACTTTTGTTTTAGAATCACTTAAAGTTAAACCAACAGAAGATAGGTATGTTCTAACTGAATTAAGGATGTTTAGAGTATCTTGACGAGTCCCTCTTACACCTATGACCCAGTCATCCGCATACCTGACATAGTTAAGCTTTTTGAAACTGGAGTCCTCAAAATTAGAGTATGAAACGCCTCTTCTCATTTTCGCTAACTTAAGTAAAGATTCCATGTCTCCGGCCTTTCTAGCCTTCGTCATTTGATGATGTAAACTATTATATCGTGCCGAAATCTTTGTTTTCGTTCCAACATCAAAATTAGATTTTAGACTATTTACATAGTCGTCTAATTGAGACATAAAGATATTTGAAAGAATAGGACTAACTATAGATCCTTGAAGAGTCCCCGCCAAATTGTTCGAGTATACCTTGAATTCGAAATATCCAGCCTCTAAACTCTTCCGTATTAACCTAGTAAACTTCCTATCTTGAATTTTTAACTCTATCAATTCCATCAACTTGTTGTGATCAATACTGTCAAAGCACTTAGAAATGTCTCCTTCAATAACCCAAACAGATGACTTGAACTGGTCTTTTATCTGTTTCAAAGCTGTGTGACAACTCCGATTAGTTCTAAAACCATGGCTATTATCCGCAAAAAGAGGTTCTCAAATTGCTTCTAATATCATCCTCATCGCCTCCTGAACAAGCTTATCCCTTGGAGAGGCTACAGTTAGTGGTCTTAAACCACCAGATGCTTTAGGTATCTGTACCCTTCTACCGGTACTAAACCTAAACGATTCATCTTTTAGTTTTGCTATGAGATTATTAATCGTTATGGTTGAAATACCATCCAAGGTTTCAGGAACAGATCCTTTAGTCATATTCCCAGGATTACTTCTAAGCTTTTGATAAGCTAATAACAATATTTCTTTGTCACATAAAATTTTGTATAGATTTCTGTCTATAGAAAGATTGGGATAATTCTTGGATCGTTCATGTAATTCTCTAAGTTTCGTAATTATTTTAGCTTCAGCCATAGCACGTCCTGTGCAATAACTTCGTTTACTTAGGTATGTTCTAACTGTAGCCCTTCCCCTATATCCCATGCGGTTAAACATGGCGTTGAAAGGTACTATGGCTACTCTGTTACCATAGGAGTTACCCCCCTTAGGCAATCACGGGGTCGTCTTTCTAATTCGTAAAGTTCTGTTAGGTTGTCCACTCTCGTCTTTAAATATATTTATTATATATGTTGTGAATAACTCTCATATAATTAACCAATTTCCTAAGTTAAAGATGTTTTCAGTTACCCCATAACTACCTTGGTAACCCCCTTTGGTCGAGGGCAATAGACGATAGACTTCAAGCAGTATAGCTTTAACCATAAAAACAACAGTCGGTAATCAATGTTCTTTTAGTAGTTTATTAAACATTGATACCATATTCGAGATGCTAAGTTCAAAGTTCGGCTTTCCCTTACTCCTAACTCGATGACTGTGATCATATATGAGAAATGATCTCCATAGTGGAACGATTATAAAACGCCGCCGTCGCACAAAATTACCAAACCCTCCTATCATTGCTGGCATGACCATAAAAAATATCATAACTATAGCATGAGCTGTTATGATACTATTGTATAACTGATTATCTGCTATATACTGAACTCCTGGTCCAGATAGTTCTAATCTGATTAATACAGAAAACGCTGTACCTATTAAACCTGATAATAAGGCAAAAATAAGATACAAAACTCCTATATCTTTTGCATTTGATGATAAAAATCATCTTTCTAGTCATAAAGATATTTTCTTTTCGTTTACAT